AACCTGGCAAAGTCATTATCAATGAATTCCCGAACAATTCTCAACCAACATCTGCGATTCATTCTCGTAAAGATTATAACACACAGAAGACTCCTTACCGGTACTCAAGAAAGATAAGAGTAGGCTTCAAAGCAATGAGCTCCGCTCCAAAAGCTCCTTCAGACCTAGCCCTAGGTCCGTTCGTCATGAGACAGAGACTTCAAAACTGACTCCACCAATCAAATCTGCGGATGTCGAACCAACATCTCCCGTTTATCCTGAATTGTAAACGGAATCGCAGACAAGACACTCTTTCAACTTTACTACTAGTTGACGCAATCGGTTCTCGGTCCAGTGCGGGGAAGCTAGGTCCAAGGACTACCTCAAGTTGAGGCTGTCAACCCCAAGCATAAGTAAATTAACATTCCTTCGAAAGACATAAAGAAATTCATACGTACTGACTCCCATCTTTGGAAGCCTATGCTTTGTATCACGGAACAAGCTACTTCGTTCGGTGACGTCCGATAGAAGCGGGCTAGTTTGTCGAGAGAGGCCTTCGTATTCGACGTGAGTCGGTGGATTCGCCCAACCGGGACATAGAAAGCTGACGAACGAATCTGGTGGGTTGGGATTCTTCATTGGTCTTTCAACAAATATCATCGCCGCATGAACGAGACCCCGGATGAATATAGCGTCCGGCTCTGATTCAGTTGTCTTCATCGAGACACACGTCGTACTTTCTCCAACCTTCAGGGGAATTATACTCAAGGCGGGCTCAGTAGGTCATTCTCAAAGCAGACCTACGTGTGTAGCATGGTATTTGGCTCATCCCTAACTATAGATAGAGCAGTCACCAAATCCAATCCTAATCGTGAGTGTCTTTTTATCATGTGAAGGTCTCCTTAGCTGGCGCCAAAGGTTTTGCATCATCAAAAGCTTGGGTTGTCCCAATTCCTTGATCTGATTATGAAAGAAGTTCTTCTGCGACTGCCTTAGCTCTTAGCTGCGGGGTCAACTAAAGAAATTCTTTCAGCTCCAGGACCAACTTCTCAATGAAAGAGCTCTTTTCGGCATAAGAAAGAAGCTGAAAGCAGAGCTTCGAAACCTTTTTACTCCCTATGTGGGGCGTGGGAAACTTACCTGTGAAGCTGGTCTTTAGTGGTGAGGAGTCCTAAAAGCGACCGACGAGTCTGCAATAGATTGGATTTTGAGGAAACCTAGGTCAAAAAGGTAACTGGGAAACTAAGCTAATAGAGACGGGTAATTCGGCATTGATCGAAAAACCCAACCGGAAAAAAAAGAGAAAACGAACTAAGCGTGGGATTATAAAGCATATAGATTGTGTGCGTCAGTGGGGCTTTGCCTCCTTCAAGACACATCGCTCTCTATGCTACTAGGCGTAGACGCTTGCTTAAGCCCAGCATAAGGCTTTCTTTACTGCGCCTTCCTTCCCCGACATTATTAATTGTTATATTAATATTAGAGAGAGCAGACATAGGGCTTTCTACTGCTGCGAGAAAGAGCTCCTCACCAGGCTTTATCTAATCAGATAAACTACCTTTGCCCATTGATCCTGTCCCTGGGCTCCAGCCGTATGCCGTATACTGACAGAGTGCCATTTACTGACAAGTGCAACTGGAAAGTACCAACCTTTTCTTTTATAGTTATAGGGCCAATCTGCTGCCTAACCTAAGATATAACCTCAGCAACACACCTATACATCAAGGATCAGGCTACTGAGAAGAAGGCTACAGTGATACAATAATTATCATAGATTCGTTCTGCCCTTTGCTTTTATAGTCAAGTGAGGTAGTAGTGAGGTAGTCCTTGTCCATGTTGGAACTGTTGATGGCAGTACCGCTCAACTACGAGATGCTTGAAAGTCGATGTATCAATGTTCCCAAGAGTAGCATCAAACGGCAAGCCTTGCTTCAAGCTAAGTCAATCGGGATCTAATTGATTGCTAAACGGAAGGCTGTCGAAGATTCTCATTCTGAATCAATCTATAACCCGCCCCTAGTTCTCTTCTTTTTTACGATAGAGTAGGGGGGATCTATACCTATGGAAGAAGGCCCTGGGAACGACATTCGAGCGAAGAAATGATGAAGCCTAGCCTTTAGTTCACTTGCAAGAGAGAGAGGCCTGATAGAGTGAGAGTACCCTTCTTTATACCTTTATACAACGTCCTTACCTTACTTACGAAGAAGTAGTTGGAGCTGGGCTTGCTTTCAGGAAATAGGTTTCAATTGAATCCCGGCTAACTAGGAGATAGAGTCGTCTTTTCTCTTCCTGACCTTTGCCCCGAAAAAGACTTAGAATTGCATGTGTTAAGCATATAGCCAATAGCTTCTTAGCGCTTAGCTACTGCCTAAAAGCTCTTACAAGAAAGTAAGTAATCTAAAGACCGCCCGGTCATTCATCCAATACTGACTTTAAGGCATAGAATTAGCCTCTTTCCGCGAGTCATAAAACCTGATCCGTGCGCTGATACTGCTATAGTAGTAAGACAAAATCGCAAGGCGCAAGGGAATCACTAGTTCCATGTCTTATCCTTAGCTTAGGGTAATATATTCTAATACCTTGGAAAAGAAAGCATGCTTCCACGAGCACCTAAGAAGATCAAAGATGAGAAGGCTGAAGTCCAGGATTTGAAAGATAGGAGATGGAAGAGAATTGGCTATTTTGTATTTTGAACGAATTCATTTCCTCCTAAGGGCTTTAAAGCTTCACTAAGATGACTCTGTGCATTTGCTCTTCATGGGCTTCGTCATTTCCAAGGCCGATAAGAGCTAGGTCCCTTCTTTCAGTCTTTTCACTTTCTTGAAGGGGATATCTGCATCCTCTTACTTCTTCCGGGGCTAGTTTGACTATTTCCTACGACCGAAGAACCGAAAGCCAAACCCAATGAGTCACCCCGGCAAGATCCGATATAGTAGAAGGTATGAGTTCTACACCGGCTTTGTCTTAAGAAAAGTGAGCACTGGCACTTGAGGAAGGTCTTTTAGGCTAGCCTATTCCCTAGTCCTTTACCCTCAGCCTATCTCCTTAATTCTTCAGCCTTTATCAGTCAGCCAAATAGTTTAGTTAGTAATTGCCATCAATAGTAAGATGAATCCACTCTCCTCAATGATATAACTAGGAATATTGAATACCAGGAAGAGAGATAGATGCCTTTTTAGAGATCTTGCTTCCGTCTAGTATATTCTACTCTCAGACCTTGGGATTTTTAGCCATGAGCCCGGCGCTTCAAGGGCCACAATTGATCATTTCCGATCTTCTAATAGATCAGTTAGAAATGAGAGTCGAGAACATAGCCTCTCTAAGTCCGTTACGGCACCTGGATGTGGAGATCTCCATGCCTTTAAGCCTTCCTTTTTTGGCTTCTGAATCAGAGGCTGAGCTTAGCCGAGCTCAGCAAGATAACGGGGCCATCTTGGGGTTATCGACTAGGCGAGGTGGCTTCGGGACACGGGTATTCAAGAAGGCGGCTAGCTGATTAGGACCCCTTTCTTCAGTGGATGAATCGATTTATGCTCCATCCATGGGCTTCAAGCCTTTCGGAAGCCGAGAAAGCAACTTATTGAGGCTAGGGTTATGGGGTAAAGACTGATTGAGAGCGATAGAATGACCTTCCCTCACTGACGCTTTGGCAAAGAGCATGAGATCATAAGCGATGAATTAATGGGATATCTGTACACCTACTCTCTAGCAAGAGGAATCGTAGACCAAGTGTGATTACACAGTTATTAATAAGCTGCCCTAGCTATGAAAAGCACAAATAAAAATAAGTAGTCTCGAAGCAGGCTCCATTGCTTAAGTGAGGGGATGAGATCTTATTATAGATTAAAGTGTGTTCTCTCGGATTGAGTTGATTTTTACTTGATCAGTTCGTGACAACTCTATAACTCCTTCCTTGCTCCAGATGCTAATGAATACATTGTTGAGAAAGAGCTATATGTCCCACTTCCTCTCTATAGTCTAGCCAGCTATCTTAAGACACTTCTTTCACTCTGATAAGTTCTAGCATTCCATTCTAACCAATTGTGAAGGACGAAGTGAACAATAAAGAAGAAATGTTTAGGAAGGTGCTTCTGTCAGGAGGCTTTCTTAAAACAGCTGGAGCTTGGTTGGTTATGCAAAGGGAAGAAAAGAAGTACTCCTAGGTGTTTGCTATTATAAGCCTTTAATCAAGCCTAACTTACTACATTGAGGAATCTGATCTCAAGAAGAAGCAGGGCTTAGGCATCCTGTCGTCAATCACCTAAATTGCTATCTACTGAGTTCAGCCATCGCATTGGCACACCTTCCCAATAAAGGGAATGCCCCCTTCTGGGCCTTCCGCGGATCCTTCACCTAGAAGACAGGTAAAAATCTTCTTGGTTGGTGAGCAGAAAGCAGTTATAGTTCAATCTTTCTTAATTGAGTATCAAGGCTTCCTCTACGATCAGAAGGCGCGGAACGCTCTCTTTCTTTTTCTTTATTGAATAACTAGCTTTCTCACCTTGAAGGATCGAATGTCTGAACCTATAGCGAGCTAACCAATCTTATTATTCTCATAACATGCTTGGTGAACTTCTAAGCCTTTACTGTTTCTGTTTCGGCTAAAGGTGGGAAAGCAGCTAGCAAATCCGAGAAGGTTACAAAGTAAACTTTAATGCTGAAAGATCTCTATGATTAGGAAGAAAATTAACTCCCTCTATTAAATAGACTTTCAAAAGAAAGCCTTGGTAAACTGATGCTTCCAAGCTACAGTAAGTCAATCCCCATCTGGTTAGCGACTCAATTGGGTGATAGAACCTTGAGCTCTCTTTAATACACTCACGCTCCGCGCCTTGTTGGCTACTTTGAACTAGTGGCTCTTCCTCTATACCTCATGCTAAGATACTAAGATAGAGCCTCGCATCTCTGGGGCCCTTAAGTAAGAAAGAAGTCAATCCTGACCTTGCTGCCGAATCCTAACGGATCGAGGCTTTCTGCTTTACACCTAAGGTCATTCTATTCCCTCTCTCTTGGTAACAGATTCCCTTATTCAAACAAAGTCAAGCTGGTGCCTTCCCTAGAGCTAAGGCTCTTTCTATTTCCTCATTCACTAGAAGGAGCCAGTCACCATTCCTTGATCTTATGAGCTACTGCCTTTCTTTCATCTCGTCTTCGAAGGCACTTGCCCGCCTTGCTACTAAAGTCTCTCTCCTCCGTACCTATTACCTTTTCTTTTCCGTCCATGAGCAGCGGATAGGAAAGGAAGACGGCTTATAGAGACATCCATCCTGTTTAAAGGGGGAGGTTCAGTCCCCGATTCTATGCTCGAAGTCAGGTGGACACATGTAGTTAATGAATGTAGTGAAATAGTGCGGTAGTTCAAGCCCGGGAAAGAGGAGACATAGGTCCAGTCTAGGACATCCTCTATCTCTTATCTCTAAAGCCTAAAGGTAGAGTAGTGGTAGTCTTTTCGCTGGGGTGAGGCGTAATTATGCAAAGAGGAGACCTAGAGCGCGAGTAAGATATTGTCGTATGGATCTACTGTATGAACCTATTCCCTCGCCTCGGCTGGATCGACATGAAATGAAAGAGATTAAGAAGGGAAGGCGGAAGCAAAGGCATTAGGATAGGAATGACAAGGATAAGAACTAGACTGCTTCACTCCTGGCCAGTTAGTTTCAAAGCCAGGAGAGTTTACTTATTACTTCCTTAGGACTGCAATAGGGCTTGCTTAGTCACCTCAAGATTGAACTATCTTAACTGATCTGATTGTGACTTGCTTTCCAAAACAGGAGAACTCAAAGGCTTGATCACTTCCTAGGTAAATACACTATTACTTACCTAAAATGGATGCACCCTATGGAAAGCACCTATTCTCTTGCGCTCGTATGGAACCTCGCAGAATAAAATAGATATTCTATTTTTTTTAGGCCATGAAGAACGAGAGAGCTCATTTCATTCAGGGATTGCCTCAAGAGAGGACTCCAACAGGCTCGCAGAAAGAAGAGATCCAATTCCAACTTCCATTGAAACACAGGAGCTGAACATTACATTCTTCCACAGGGAAGGCAGAACGCATGAAAGAAGATATGACAGGGCTTGCGGAAACACTACAAAGGGCAGGAGTGGACCAAGAGCCAAAGAGTTCTACCAAGCAAAGTATATTGGGCCTGTAAGATCGTTAGCTTGTTAGCTTATTATCAAGTAAAAAAACTGGCTATGCAACTCCAGGAGATGAAAATACAACTCTTTCTTTCAATTCTTTAGAAAGAGGAGTTAGCACTACAACTCGATTAGATGGGCTTTCAACAGGAGGAGCTTACCTTTAGCTTAAGACTCCAATTGGGCTTTTTACTTTCTTGAAAAAGGGACAGCTATCCTTGCCCCCGTTCTAACGATAAGCTGAAAGTCCTTACTTAACTCTCAGGACAGAATGACAGACCGATTGGGGAGAACCCAATCGGTCTGCATCTGCATGACGCATTGCCTTCACCTTGAAATGGATTGGCTGCAGTAGCGGTTCCCTCTTAAGTGTTGAAAGAAGTTCGATCCATAGTCTTTTGCCTCGTATCCTGCAAGTGTTTGGAGGCAGAAAACGAAAGTAGAATGGAGGGGCTTCAAAACTCAAAACTAGGTTGCTCACCTGTATCTTACTACAAGGCAGGTTCAGTATTCAGTAGTGGGACTAATTCGATCTTCAGGTGGGCATTTAAGCTATGGGGAGTTCAATCCTTTAGGAAGCCATTTCAGGTAATGAGAACGGCTGCATTTAGGCGGTAGTGATCTAACTTTCCCGGACTGCTATAGATGGGGAACGCTTCTAATGAATAATTAAGGGAATGGTGTAGTCCACATCCTCTACCCCAAGCGCTTTCTATTGATTAGTTGGAGGCATCACCCGAATCAAACCGGACACCAATAACGCACTAGCCTAAGAGCAAATAGTAGAATGAAAGTCATGATAAGGCTTAGGAGGTGTCGAATACGGCCACTCTAAGCCTCGACCTGTTATAAAAGTCCCTTTTAATAGCATATACCGCAGTGGTATAGATAAGATGGGTCAGTAATCGGCAAGACGTGGCATGTGAGTAGCCCTTAACCCATTAACCCATAGGTCCTTTCCTACGGTGCTGTGGCCCAGAGCTAGCGAAATGACCTATTTACGTCCTAACTTGGTGTCTCATAGCGAGAAGCGAGATATGACCTAACTCCCCCGGTGAAACTTCACTAGCTACAATGTTCAAAGTGAAAAGCTGCCCTCTACCTTTCGAAATTCAATCTTTTGATAACACTTTATGGCTGTTCTATAAATTCTTTTTCTAGTAGGGCTAAAGTGACTCTATCACGAGTCAACAGGGAGTGAAGTGATCTTCGGGGATGAAACTAGTTCAATGAACCTATATAGCAAGGTCGATGGGAAATTACTTTCAGAAGTAAGTACGCATTCAGCTGTCTCAGGTCTCAGATATATATCTAAAACCTCATCTCATTCCGAAGTGAAGTAAAGTCAGGAGTCAAAGTTTATCCCCCATTACTGCCTTTCAAGGGAGTTAAGGTAGCCTTTTTTCCTTGGAAATGAACTGGATGTAGTTGCTTGTACTGGGGATTGGCTTAGCAGGAAGATTGGATATGATTCTACTAGAGGAAATATGTTTTCACTTTAGAGTGAATAGTTAAGATGGACTTACACTTACTAAGATTAAGTGCTTTCTGCAAAGGAAGAAGCAATAGTTGCATCGTAGAATAAGGAAGATCAGCTGCAAGCCTTCCCCACTGTAGCTATCTAAGGTCTAAGTTTTGCCTGTAACCTTTCTTACATCCTTGCTCTCTATCGGCTAAAGCATGAAGGAGCTGTTACAGAATAAGGTATAGCTGTTACAACCGCATGCCATGTCTGTGCTTGACTGCCTTACTTTACTTTAAAAAATAAAGCAAACCTTAGTTTGCCTGATTCTAGCGATAGTTCCCCGAGAGGGAGAGACATCTCATTACTTAGGTTGAGTGAATAGCACTTTTCATAAAACGTATGGGAGCAAGTTCATGGAACCGAGGGTCAGAACATATAGGGGTCTTCTTGGTTGGCATGGCTTGAAGGCTAGCTTTCTTTATGATTTATGAAGCTAAGAAGGTCAAGACAAGACGAATCGACCACACCCCTGTCCTAGGCCTTGTTCTACTAAGTCTGGCTACAGATAAGCAAGATTCGCAGGGGAAGCGAATAAGTAGTCTTCATGAGCTTGTACCCATGCGTTGATTCAGGAAAGGAATGATCTGCTTCAAAGCATCAATGATATTTATTATTAAGTGCTATATAAATATCTGAATATAGTGTTATATTATGATTATATAAATAGAATATCTGATGTGGGGCTGTTATCTCACAGCATATATCAAATCAACCAAATCAACAAGGATGGAAAGAAAGAAGGAAGAATTTTATCTACAAGATGCTTCATTAGCAAAGAGCCCAGGCTTGGATTCGCAAGCATATCTCAGCCAGCGGTTTTGTTTTGGTTTTGAACCGCATTCACCCTGCTCATACCATGCAGGTTTATCGACTGAAGCTAAAGAGGGTTGAATACTTACCTATGTTTCTAGAGGTGACGGTAAGACTTGTGCTTTCATTATGGGATGAAGTCCTTTTTTGGTTTAGTACACTACCCTAGGTGGTGTGTACCGAGGACTCTGACTCTTTTTTAGGAATTTAGAGCCGCCATCAACTTTTTTTAGGCTAACACACTAGGATTCACATTCGAAGGATTATGATGAATAGGATGATTATTAAATGAATTTCTTATTTCTATTTATAGAAATTTTAAAAAATGGAAAACATGGGAGAATTAAAGATTATACGGATCTAGCACGGTTGTTCGTATTTCTTCTTCAAAGCCTTTTCTTACATGCACTTAGTTACTAACGAAAGGTATTCAACCCTAACTTCAGTAGGCATCTTCGGGGAATAGCCTATTCTGACAACAATGCAATAGCTTCGGTCATAACTACCCTATGGAAAAACAGATTCCGCCAATGCAATAGAGAGAATGATAGAAGCTAGAAAGTGGACCCTAGCACTCTGGCCATCTATTCCTAGAGGATCAAAAGGCTGCTCGTCAAAAAATAGCAATCGAGTAGAGTGATTAAAAGGCTCACCCTAAAGGACATGGGCTGAGAATATCTGGATGTGAACTACAGATAACAGATATCATTAACAAAGGTCTCTCTAACTACTCGATAAAGGAAAGTAAAATCAGGTGAGCAGAAAGCATCCGGTTTGAGAAGCAGGTTTTTCATTCACAAAATTGAGAAAGCAATCATAGATCTAAGGAAGAATATGAAACGAGTATCCCGAATACCTTATAGAATCCTTCAAATCGAAAGATAGGATCCGAGAGCTTTCCCGACATATATCAGTATCAGCCAAACCTAGCATTCGATCATGTATTCGCAGGCGGGGACTTAGGGGTGAGGTGGCACTGTCTTCCGTGCGGTAACAGGAAGTCAATAATAGATAATAGATTGCTGTCCAACTAGCATTTAGACTATACGACGTATACCACGTAAGGCATAGTCAAATATTTGATCTCTATATTGAGGGCGTAGGATGATGAAGATTCATATTTCTTACATGTCTACGCTCTTTAAATCTGATCCATGCAATGCAGACACACTATCCAAAGAGCTACTATGACTACCATCTTCTTGCATACGATACATCTTACGTACTACAGGTATACCATTAGTGAATATAGAAAAGAAAGACATCATACCGGCTTTCTACTTATATTTAGATTATTTAGATTATTATATCTAGTATTATATCTAGATGGTCTGTTTATGTGGGTTATCTTTATTATCCTGGGTGTCTAACAACTCAACTTCACTAAATCTTCTTCTTGATTATCTTTGATTAAGTTGTCTTATGTTATGATTGATTATTCCCCCATTAGTCTTACCAGAAGAAGTCTTTGTACCCCCAAAAGAATGATTTTCCATTAAAACTCTTTTTTCAAGTTGTTGAGTAATCATTGTAAAGATAGACCGGCTGGATTTTTTATGTTTTTATGGAAGCCCCTAAAAAAGACTCACATTCGGTATAAAACTTTTGAGTTTACATTGGAAGCTATCATTATACATGTCCTTAGTTCGCTCTTCAGTGGAAAAAGCAGCTCTTCGTGTCTCTACTCTGGCTTGATTCAGCGGTTCGAGTTCAATATCATTCTAATGAGTCGAAAAAAAAAAGAATCATCGGAATCCATTTCTGATAATAATACAGAAGATAATAATGCTGAAGAATATGCTTTCGGTGTGTTATTGGTTGAATTCTTAGAAAATAAGAAACGGATTTCAGTATCTAAACTTGAAAAATAGAATATCTGTAGCTAAGGTCAGTATTCAAAATAATTATTATGCTAGATTGAATTTCAATCTCAGTCTACTACCTAAATCTCCAGATTGTATGTAATCCGGAAAGCTTCAAAGGTAGAAGAAAAATCCGATCTGACTGAGGGTTCCTAAAGCAGGCTTAGTGGCAATATCTATTACTATTATAATCATTCGAAGTATTAACATCCCATGATCCATGAGAAAGATCATTTATATATTCAAATTCAATTGGGATCGGATTACAAGAAATTGTGTAATACAATGAACTATGAACTATTTGGAGTCACTGGCTTTTGAGATAAACCATGAGTTATTGACTTTCATTGAGAATAATTACGATCTATTAGTGAATAAGGTCTACTTATGCCTAACTTTCTAGCTTCATTGAATCTAAGTAAAATGTAAAAGTAAAATAAGTAATAAAAAATAAGTAAAATCCTCCAAAAATTGAGGACGTTATACCTTCAGGATAAGTCTTTAATGAAAGTAGTCAAATATACGGATATAGTTTATGAGTTCTTGAATCGTTTCCAAAGTGCTCGTTATGAGTCTTTTATCCTTGCCTCCGCCTACGTATCCACCGGCCTTAATCTTAATTGACTTCCGTGGCCGCCTCTGGTGTCGGGGGCTTGCATCATTTTCCTTTGCTTTAGGAGACGCGGAAAGGTCCCTTATTTGATCAGACCGCCCCTAAGACTAAGGTCCTGTTATACCCGTACGGACCTTAGCTAGATAGTGAAATAAAGGGCATACCTTGCTTGGCTATGAAACTAGGCATTGAAAAGCAATCAACCCAGGAAAGCAGTCGTCAAGCCAGATGCGGATGAAATCAATAACTGCGGTTACGCCTTCAAACCTTCAAGCAGCAGATTCGCTAACGCTAACAGTAATCTAAAAAGAGAAAGATCACTCAACTCCAGAGAACATTTTCTGTTCCTAGGTTACGCCAATTCCTATTCTTATTGCCCGTACTCAACCTAAAGCACCAACTGCGGGAGACGCGACATCTCTTTCATTTGGGGATATTAGAAACCATTCATATTCAACTTATCCTTATCCCAGAAGGAGTTCGGAATCGTAGAAAGAACTCTTTTTGAAGCCCCAAGCCAAGGCTAGCCTAGCGAAGTCACTTACTGATTCACTTCTTTAGGGGTTCAATGACATGGATCCATTTAAACAGAACCAGTAGCGTTGTCTCTTCTTTCATAAGCAGTGATTGCTCTTTTCGTAGATGAATAAAGTGGGGATACTTCCTCTAAGGAAGTGACTGAGAGATATCGATGAACCGCTGGCTTTATTGCTTGGATAGCTTGAACCAGGTCTAGCTAGGCTGGGAGTCGATTAGCCCGAGTTGTGTTAAGATAAGTGGCACTTGAATTTGAAGTAGCCATCGGCGGATGCTGAGGAGATTTCAAATCCAATCCTGATCTTAGAACTTTCTCTCTCCTTTGAATCACGATCTTTTGAAATAAAGATCAGAGTCGGCATTCTTTGATTTTGCATTCGCATTCCCGCTGTTGACGTCCTATCGAGCTCTTGCTTGCACGAATCCCAATGGAAGGCTCGGGACGGGGCCCCTATCGTATCGCAGATCGGACTTTGCTTTGTTTTGATTCTCTCTCGTTCAATCTCATATAATCTATAAGTAAAGGCTTTTCACAATCCATGCTTTTCCAAGTCTTCATGTTCCGCTCCTTTCCCGGTTATAGATAGAAGATCCTCTGATCCCTCTTAACTCAGTTGCGTAAGTGATGATGCCACAGAGGGGAACCGGGTCTCCTTTGATTCCTACTTAAAAATGAAATTCATGAATGAAGTGCGGTTTCACTCGTTTTCCTCTTCTTCCTTTCCTGACTTGGTTAATAGCTACGAGAATCAAGAAGAGAAGGGCTGGTGCACGTGAATCAGAACTAGCTATTTATTACCGGAAATCCCTATCCTATAATAGTAATCGGCTGGGCTACTTTCACCATGAAAGAGATTAGGTTCTCGAAAGCGAGTGAAAGTAACCCTAACCTAGAACGAAGACTCTGAGCAAGCATTCGAAAGTATACGATAGCACTCGCCATGGATGCCCTTGGTTTACTATCGATGATTTTAGTTTAAGAACTTCGGCAAGTTTGAAAGCATGATTTGTGAAGCTTGCCCTTTCCACTCTTTGCTTTACCCGCTCCCTAAGTGATCCTTTCCTTTTAGTCGGAGTGGCTTCTCGCTCCTTCTTATGCCGGAGCTGAATGAAGGCTTTCGTTTTCGCATTTTTTTCTAAGTCCTATTGAACTGACTGTTACGGCTAGATTGACCCGACCTGAAAGCGCATTAGACTTATGGTCTAAGGCCATACCATTCAAAATGGCTCTAATGGAATCCGTGGAAGAGGAAGGGCTCTCGGTGCATTCCTTCTTTCTTTTCTATGAATAATCTCATTGTACCAGCGCTTCGCTAACGTTCAGCTAAGTCTTTTACCTTCCCACTAAGATATTATGTCAAGTGAGGGCTTCCCATCCTTTAGAAAAAGTCCCTTTTAGAAGATATTTCTCATTCAAATGGTTTAGGAGTTCCTGTAGCTAAAAGGAGTGTTTCATTGAAGCTTTGTCTTTTGTTCCGAAAGTCTTTCTTTCTTGTGATTTCAATTTATTCGATTACGCCCTTTCCGATTCCAATTTCAAGGTAAAGCGGCGGGTCTTCTATCCCCAACTCTAAGTCCAATCAAGGGCCAAAAGAAGATTATTAATAAAAGTTTAGGATAGTCCCTTCCAACTCTAAGGCTTTCGTTTGAAAAGATCAGTTCTCCCTTCCCGTCAGGCATACTTCTCTAATAGATGAAAGCACGGCATTCTTTTCATAATCCCTTGTTGCAGCGTATGAAATAAGACTAAAATCTTTCAAGAGATTGAAAGTCGAAACTTCTTGGATATCTCAAAGGGTAAAGCGCACCTCTCTCTCCTTCTCCTACCCCTGCCTTTATCGGCCTTTGACCTCGCACCATTAGATCGAATAGGTATGTGTTCAGTTCATGGGAGTACCGATAGGCAGCCCCCAAAGAGAAACTTCCCGTCACAATGAGCGGCGGATGCTTTTCTTGAATATCCCACGACTTCCTTCCCTTGGGGACTTGTGACCTTGGAAAGGATTATTGTCTTATTTCAGACGCGGAAGATGGAGAAAGAAAAGACGTAGTCAAGGGCGCCCTTTTCCTAGCTTCGGATGCAGCATTAGCCATAAAGGGTCTTTCAAGGCCTTGACATCGTTCTCAAAGGATAGAGGTCAGTTGCACAACTTCATCAGACCTTTTGCCCTCAACAATGCTTTCCTATAGAATCATGCTCTTGAAGACGCTGATCGGACTTCGTACTCCTTTAGCTCCCTTCTTTCCTCTAGAACCTCTATATGGTGCCCCAATAGAAGACTGGTTGTGGAGAAAGCCAAGCTCTAAGAAATACTAGCACTAACCTTTCCTATATTCAATCTCAAAAGAGGTCTGTGCCGAAGTATAGACCTGTGCTTTTAGCATCATCACCCAAAGAGTGCGATTTCAGGAATGCCAAGCATCGTCTGACGCTTCGGCGTCAAGCCCTCGCCGAAGAGACCGGCCCTTTTTTCCAATAGAATCAGACCCGTAAGAGAAAGAAAAGAAAGACAGCCTATCGATAGACGGACCTATAGGCCTTTAGAGGTGACCTCCCCAAGGATGCGCTGAAAGGAAGACGCAAGCGTCAGACCAAGGAAGAAAAGACCGGACCGAGACCTTCACCCTTTGAGAGAAGAGTCGGAATTGCTAGTTTTAGAAATATGCCTCAGCTTTACACTTTGCTTCATCAAAGCTTTTTCCCTCGCTTGCGTACCTCCCCAATTCATTAGCCTAGGCTTCTACAGCCAAATCACCAGGGTGGAAACTCCAAAGCTATAGGGCATTCGGACCGAGCTATAATTGGAAAATCATGGGCTACTTGCCTATAGAGATTTTACCACTGTAGCTGAGGATGCGTCTTTCTTGAAAGAGTTTGCCGCGTTCCTATATTATCATCTTTTTTCATCGCCTTCAAGGCCTCCCTATCCAACAATCGAATAAAGGATAAAGAGGAAGCGGCGTTTCCATATACGAATTATTACCCTAGCCATGATAGCCGCAGAAGGTATTCCGTTCTTTGATTTCAGACGCGGCGGTGTACACGTGTCTCCTATAGCGACTAGGCGGCGTAGGGAACTCTTTCTAATGAATGAATCCGAAGCGGAGGAAAGATCTCAATTCTATTCTTCAGCTTGTTCTTGTTACGCCGGTATAAAATATTATTAAAGAATTCGCTTTCTGTAGCTTCTCTTGCTTTGTTTTTATATGCATGGCCTCATCGCGGAATCGAACTGAATAGACTTTCAACAGGGCAAGCGCCGCAAAGGATGCTTAGGCCCCTGCTTTTTGACTCGCTACGGGCATTGAATTTCATTTCACTCGTACCCTTCGTTTGCCCTTTTTGCACTCATCCGTATTTCTCTTCGGGTTCCCGCGCTCTTACTCGAATACAACTCCTATGGCTTCCGTCTCCATCAGCAATTAGATTCAATCCAGCTACCTATCCAACGAATGTATGTTTTCCCTAATAGTCTCCTTGCCACCCAATCCACTAGTTCGACCTGAAGCTCTGTTCTATGCCAATATCAATAATACCCGAAGAAGGAGACTTTTCAACAGAAAGATTGCAACGACCCGAAGAGATAGATTCAGGTAAGGCAGGCCACAAACGCCTTGGAATTAGAACACTATCCGATGAAGCGAGTGGAATAAACGAAATGAGTGTAACGAAAAGAGTAGTAGAAGTAACGTATTCGTTTATCAACGATACTCCTCTTTTATCGTCGTTCGAAGAGATTGGCTTATAAGCAGCTTCTTATGGAGGCTACTTTGTTTTCCCCTGTATTGTCATTGGGTAGGGACCTGCGTTAGCGGGGATCGAGGCGGACAATCCCGCCGCTGCCTAAGTGTAATTTCCTCCCATTCTGAGGAGCCAATATAGATGAGTTTTTTCCCTACAGGATGAAGTTCATCTTGTTAGCTCATCTGAACTCTGCCTTAATCGTTTCAAACTAGTTTATTTAGGTGTGGGACCATTTGTCTTGACTAAAATGAGTTCTTTCTTATTCTTCCTTTGCTTTAATCATTCTGATTGTATTTGCAATTATTATTTCGTGCAGCTCCCAAAGGTCTCCAAGCAAGGTGTATTTTTGAATCTCGCCCGCTCGCTCCTGACCGCCTATAAGTAGACAAGGTAAGCGATATCCGGCCGATCCCGTAATAAGAAGTAGCGTCCGTACAAGCAAGGACCTACTCGTGTCGGTTCCCTTCAAACATGACTTTAGACTCGCTTCTAAGACTTCGCCCTTTAAGTGACAGGGGGGGGATGAGGTAAGGAGTAGTATAAGAGTGGCTCGGTCATCGATAAGCCTCTCCTTATTCATTCTATAGAGCGGGGCTGCGGGCGGAGCAGGAAGACCTAATTGTGCGTGCTGTCACCCGCGGTGACCGGGGAGACTAGAATAGAAGAGTCCGTCGACTCTTTTTAGTTTTATAAGGTTTCAATTAAATAAGTGTCTGGTGTTCTTTGTCTTTTTTTAGTGTAGATCTACTCCGGTGCCTACTGGAGATAGACTCCTATCTATGCTAACTATCTTTGTTTTGTTTTATTTGTTATGTTTGCATGTATAGTATGGTATGGGAAAACCCAACGTGTAAAATGTTTACTACTTAATGCTATGCTAATAGAATAATGAATAAATAATTTTTCCCAGAATTACTAAAAGCACTTTTAGAAAAAGGTGGGTTAACTAATGAAAGTTGAAATAAGGTGCAAGCTAAGTGTACTACTGGAGATGTGCTTATTAAGCCTTTCCAGCCCTGAAGCTTCCTTCCTTACTGTAATGTGCATAAGATAGGCCTGACGCAAGGAGATATCGCACGGAAAGCCGGATTAGGTCTTTTACAGGCCTTAGTCCCCCTTAGGCTTAAGAAAAGATAGCCATATAAGTGACATCCTAGCCAGAGAAGAGCGAGTGAAAAATATACTATACTAAGCACCATATAGTCGCCCCTTCTAAAGAAATAGTTGGGGCTATATGGTACTTAGTATAAGCTCTCACCTGGTAAAGAAATAAAATTGTAACAGGCGTCCCGGAAGCTATTCCTGTAATAGGATCGCCTTTGGTAGGGAGGGTACTTGTTTACGAAAACATAATTCCCACCAAGGCAAGTAGTGAAGTGTAACGTGAGACATGTCATTTATAATTTTGTTGGCAGGGCAGAAGAAAGCCCACCTATAATTAGTTAAAGTATACTACAACATCCACTGTTCTGGGGCTACGTGTCATTAGAGGGATATGAAAAAATTGTATCTCTTGACAAAATGGTACCCATAGAACAAAATCGAATGAAATTTTTCCAGCCTTTACCTCAGACATGAGTGCATCTCATTATGAACTGCATTGTGTGTTTACCAGTGCCCGTATATAGCTACTTGTCACTTAGGACAAAAGTGGTGACAGATTACCAGGACGAAGTAGCATAGGTTTTATGGGGTTAGTTTCTCATGTGCCGTGACCTAGTCGAGGGTTAGTCCTAAGAGATCCTTGACGTAAGAGCAGGATAGACAGTAGACTAAGGAATGAAGGTAAGACCCCTCTTTTAATCCCTTTTCTGGTACATTAACCCCTGCTGCAGCATCTGATGCCTGTCTCGGTTCGGTTAGCGAAGCATTCTATTCTAAAAGCTCGGTTTTCAAGGTGAATGAAAGAGCCTGGAGTTGGGCCTACTTACTGGACTGATCTGATCCCTGTAAGGAGTTTGGATTCTAACGCTCCTTTAGATAGCTTTATACCCTAACATGTGAACTGGAAACTGGAACTGAAGGGCCCCCCGCACAGGTCCCTCGCTCTTATGCAATGATCGTCTGGAACTTATTCGCTCACTTACCCGCTTGCGGACTACTCGGAGCAAAATTCATTTAAGTTATTAACTTAAATTCTTTAAAAAAAGAAAATAAAGATCGGAAAATAGACCGATAATCATAATCCATTGTCTGTTAAGCATGGCGTAGTTAAGATTGAACGAAAGGGGGTGTAGCGGACCTACGGAGACTTTCTTCTAATCCCAACTCACCCAATGAAGAAAGAAAGAACTCATACTGAGAACATTAATCCATGCATTTACCGAGTTAGACTAATCCGACGGATGAATGCCCTTTTCAACTCCTTACCTTGACTGGCACAGGACAGGCCAATAGAAATGGCAGCTCTACCTGGAAAGCCCTACGGCGCGGCAGAGACAGACATCTATCTCGACTCTTTTACCATTCCTATCTTACTTTTGAGACCTCTCAAGCATTGTAGTTGCACCCCATACGAAATAAGTGCCGACCCTCGCAAGTTAACGAGGAAGCTTACCATTCTGCCATCGGTCAGTTATTCAGCTAGGCAGGGTATCAACGGTCTAACTACGAAATCTTTATATCAATTTCATCCCACCATTGTCTCATCTGTCTCAGTCTTTCTTTCATCCTCTTCAGCAAGAAAACTCCATAGCGTCTAACGCTTTAGGCTTTCGCGCTAGCTCAGGGAGTTGCTTGTTCGCCGGGCATGGTAGCTAAGATAGAAAGGCAGGTAATGGCAATGAAAGGGGGTGTGCGTGTCTCTCTTTCCTGGGATAGTGGCATATCGATAAGATTCATATGCCTCGCCTCGAAGAGAAAGGAATAAAAAGACAATCCCTAAAGCAATTCCTGTAAAGCTATCGTCATTACCATCGTTGCTATTTGAGCTGTTAGCGCAATTGAAGAAGAAGAAGATGCTCTTACTTTTGTTTTCAGGAAGCTAGGGAGTCTTTGGTACTTCCAACCAATGAGAGTCATTTCACCGATAACCGATTTGAGGAATAAGACCCCAACACCTCTATCGATTGACTATCTTGATGCGGAGGGGCCGCTTCTTCATGAACCAAAAGTTATAGTTTTCCTAAACCAACAGATCCTCTTTCTCACAGCATTTTCGGAGCAGGCTCAGTGCTTTCTTTAGCCTTGGGAGAAATCGATTCGGATTCACTTTCGATGTCAACTTACTTCGAATATAGCACAGTGGTAAGCCTTTTATTTTACAGAGGTTTGTGCACCTTCGAATATGGTGGAGTTAGTTAGTTAATGGTTCGTCGAGCGTATAAGCTATCGTTAGTCGTTGAATATCGAGGTTTCCGCTCATGTATGGGCTCCTTCAACTACCACCACGAATGCAACAATAGACCTTCAATGAGCGAGCTATGGGCAAGCTCGCAGGCCCGGTGCCGGTGTAAGTCGCGGAACTCATTCATAGCCGGGAAGACCTTTCAACCCATGACTTGCTACTAAAAAACACCCTGGACGTACTAAGATAGACCTACATACCAGTAGCCAGAAAGGCAGGTCGACTCAGGCTGTACTCATAAACGTGTTAGGAACAATGAAAGGCTTCTTAGCGAATAGGAATAGCTTCACAAGCTTTTGTATTCTTTGCGTAAGTAAGCAAGCGTGCATGTTCATGAACGAAATGCAATACCGGTCTCAGCCTTTCCACAAAAGAAAGAAATGACTCGCGTTACATGCACCTTCCGACCAAACAAGGCTCCTCTTGTTCCAAGCTAAAAGCTTCTTGCCGGCTTAACCACGCAATTTCTCTTATATAAGTGTGCTTACCCCCTCCTTCTTGAATCCATCACCATCAGCCTTTATCCTCGATCTCCCACACAAAAAATGCTTCAATTGATTGACCCTAAAAAAAGAAAGTCGTCGTAAAGGTTGGTTTCATTCCCTTCTCTCTTGGTTGATGGATAGGTGAGCGCACGCGGTTACTTCCGAACGGTCGATGGCAAGCTTTTTAGCGTAGCTGGCGTTAGGAACAGAACATGTGTTAATGGGCTGGCTTGGGATGATATTCCATATGCTTAGTGGACCGATAGCCTCACCTTCCTCTTATTGATGGACGAATAGGAATTCGATTTCCCCTTTCTTCTTTTGGTCGTTTCCAAGTCTTGTGACTGTCAATTACTCGGAAAGGAAAGTAGGCCCACGGAATCGCTTTTATTAGGTATTTTCTGATCCATGGGTCGCAAACAATTAAAAACGAGATCGATGGAGCTTTCTTATCTTATTCCTCTCGCTACGATGGACGGTATTGAAATAACAAGAACCCTGGCGGTACCAAAACTGACGCTAAGACTTTCCGGGAGAGTATTAGGATCTCCTTCTCCTTGACATCTTTCCCCTCTCAAATGGTAGGGGTAGGAATTCCTAGAAGAGAATAGAAGGTCATTTTTTCATCAGTGGAGAAGCATGCGTGATACAGATACTCCTCTATGCGAATGTTCTGGGGCTTTCACAAAGAACGAATAAGGGACGGAGAGGGGGAGGGGACTTTCGGGAAAAAAGCCCCCGGATTTGAAAGTTCAGCCCTATCCTATAGTATCTTTTCCCCAAGATAGCTAACTAGAAAACTCATCCGCTTGTCAATTCTTGGTGGTTTACTCACTCGTAAATGATTGGTGTCCGAATTTTTCACTAATATGGTGTGGTATTGTGCGGAACAGGTCTACCCTGGTGTGAAGCGATCTCGTACTAAACGAAACGACTTTCAACTCTTATGGGGTCTCGAAGACTGAATGTAGCTGCCAACCCCAGTCAGAAAGCTGAAATGAAAAAGTCTTTTCTACTTTAGAGAATAATAAGGTAAGCTTCATAGCCCCAACCGGGGTCCTTAGACCGCAGCTCGCCGGTTTGTTTTACCAAGAAAGACATGGGAGTGTTCTGATTCTTCTTCTTCTAGTTGGATGAAAAGAGCGCTCCTAAAAGCAGCCCAGATCTGATCTGATGCACGTGGAAAATCAGTCCTTTATACGCAGTCTTCGGATTCCCCTAGCACGTAATCCGTAGCCCCTCCCCAATCCCCCTTTCTTCCAACTTCACACTTTACGAATATTCTTGGGTCGAGCTACTTTAGTGGAACAGAAATTCGCTTTACTCTTCCGACGGGCTAGCAGCCCTACTTTCTCTTTCCTTGTTGGAGTTTGACTCTTCGCGAAGGAGGAAGACCTCATAACCTCTACAGATAAATTCATTCAACTATCAGAGCCATCCCACAAGATCCTATAGAAGACCAAAAAGCGCAAGACCGCCCCTTTTGGTTAAGCAGCTGTCAAGCCAAACTGAATTGAATGGCTTTCGCTGTCCGGTATGATTCCGCTCCATTTTCTTAGGTGGCTAAAGCACCGGGATCTCGTGCATTGACTTCTCTGCTCATTTCCCTTCGAGGATGGCTAGCTTTTGACTTCTTAAGCTAGAGCTAACTACCTTCCTTCTTCGCCTATCAATCGGTACCCTTGAGTCGAATGAGCTGCTTCATAACCATTTGAAGAACCGGGAATGCTTTAAGGCAGTCCTTTCTTTGACAGGGAGTCCCCTCTTGAGTTCGGGGTACGCAATGAGGTCGGGCTTTTGGGTTATAGAATCTTTCTTGCTGCCTCTCCTTCAAACCCTCTATGCGCTCTCTGGTAGCGCGAATGCGCGCTTCTTTCCTTGCAGGATCCATTGCTCTAACATTTCTCAAAAAGAGGTTTAGCGCTCTACGGTGCTGAAGAATTGAATTTTGCAGTTGCCTCATTTCGGCATCAATTGCAGAAAGCCTGTTTGCAGCATCCATAGCTATACGTGCTATTACGAAATTTCTTTGGTTTGAATTTGATGAAGAAGACATTTATTGAGCAAAGATCCATTATCCATAACATATTAATTAGTGAGGATCTTGTGAAGTTTTATCATAGGCAAAATGCCAAGATGTATCATGAAGATAGATATAAGGAAGGCTTATGATACAGTAAATTGGGTCTTCCTTGAGGGTCTGTTGGCTGTCTTTGGTTTTCCTGCTCAGTTTACATCATTTTGGAATGTGTTTCTAGTGCTAGTTTTTCTGTGAGAGTTAATGGGGAAAGTTTTGGTTTATTCAAAGTAGAAGAGGGCTTAGGCACTTCGACCCTCGGATTTATTAAATTAAGGTCGAGTAACTTCGTACCTAAACTAAATCTAAAGCTACTAATGACAGAAAGTCCACTTCTCCTTGATAGCTGCTGAGCTCTGTAACTAATAAAGAGGGAAGGAATTCTTTAGTAGAAGCTCCTGCGCCTTATAAGGTAGTAGTTCATTCCTTAAATCCCAAAGTATATTTCTGATTCTTAAGGGATTTGTTTGGTTTAGTTCGACGTTAGGGATTCTTATTGTTAGGGTGATACTGAAGTGTTGGAGCGTTAGCCGTTAGCTGTTCGACCGGAATTGCTGTTAGCGGTTCGAAACAATCTGTCGCTAAACGACATAAAGCCAATCAAAGAAAACCTCTTCCCAAAGCAACCAACCAAACATCCATCCCAACATGCAAGCACTAAGTCACTTTTAGTCCCTCTCCTTTCCTCGGATTTATTAAGGTCGAGTCACTACGTACCTTTGTTTTGTTGTCTTTGAAAAAGATGATGGCTTAAAACTTCAAAGGCTATGACCGAAAAAAAATATGAGCAGCTCCGAATCTTGCCTCCTTCTTTGGCTTTGTTTGCCTTCCACATAAAAAAAAGGAAGAGTTTTCGCTCCAGGCCTGTCATCCTGGGATCTCCTTCTGCTCGTCCACTCGGGGATGAGCTCTACAAGACTGAGGTTGGCTACACACTTCTTTGATTGCTTGGGCGGTAATCTTCTCTATTCATCTATCCATCATAAGATTCATAAAGGAGATTGAAGAGGAGTGCAGCCACAATCATTATTGATTCGCCTGGGAAGAGGGAACTAAGAGAGATGAGCCATAGAGTGCCCCAAACCAAAATAGAGAGAGGATAAGAATGCAACTATCTAAAAAGAACTCAAGCTCGAGGAGACCAAAGCAATTCAATCCAATCTCTTCTTAGCAATTCTTTCCTTGAAGAGCGGAAGTCCGAAGCTGATTGACTTTTTTCTTCATTAGAAGCTGATTAGCCTACAATGCTTACTATTTTCCCTACCCTTCTAACCAGTAGAATAGAGAGCAAAAGAGCTCAGTCCTCTGAAGACCTTAGAAGGAAGAAAGCCTATAGTTTTCCTAATTCCTAAGTATAAGTCTAACGTACTTACTACTAAAATAAGATTCATTTCCTAATAATGACAAGACCGTCCCTATCATGATAAGGCAATTCATTCATTGTAGAGTCTAAGCTTTGTCTTTGATCTTAAACTGGTAATGGATAGAAAGAATGGACCAGATCTACATCATAACAAGACTCCGGCAGCAGCGCTTTCAGCGATTTTCCTATTCCTTCACTTAAGAAGTAAAGAAATAAATTACCTTGTTGAGCTCAATTCTGGAGGATGGGACTGGAATCTCTTCTGTAAAGAAAGCTAGTCCTATTTCCCCTAAGCGGAAAGGAATGAAGAACTGAGTGAAGCGCTCGTAGTGCGATCTTCCCTTTGGGTATTGGAAAGGTGGTCCGGGAAGGTCTACTAACTCATTAAAAGAAGGAAGGGGGATAGGGCAAGAAGGCCCAGAGCTATGCGACTACAGGAACAGGAGTTTATTCCCTACCTTGAATCCGATCTTCCTTTTAAAGGAATGAGAGTACTTAAGCTTTAGGAGTGAGGCTTGCTAATGAGTAATTCCTGCTTGGTTATCGGATTTTACGATGTTCTTAGGAATGAGAGCTATTGAGTTTTCCGAGTGAGATCGTTGACCTAATCAAAGGCTGCCTACGTGGAAGGATTGGCTCTTTCCTCACACATTAGTCCGATGTCCGATAGATGAGTCACTCGGCTACCTTGTCCTATCGATCAAAAGGCTTGGCGCCCTAAGCTTGGGAATTATACTTTGATGCCCATCCTCCGAGCCCTATACTTGATTGGAAATTGAAGCTGTCGATTCACTGATGAATGAAGAACTTCCAAGGTCTATTGATTTAGGGCATAGGGTAGGTCTACTTGCGGGCTAAGCCCATTCTCAGTCCAAGGACAAAGGAGCTTTTCGTGGTTTATTCTGGTAGTTCCAATGGTTCCAAGTCCTCTGTCTCCTCACCTCACATAGGATGGAAAGATCTCCTATGGGTTCTTTATCCGTCTACGTGTGTGTGATAAGGGATATGGCAAAAGAAGAAGTGCATTCCGAAAGAAGGGAAGTAGAGACCTCTCTCTTTATCCCTCTTAACCTGGAAAATTCATTGCTATGAAGGAATTCTACGGCTCCTGAACCGGATCGATCGTCTCACTGATCTTCACTTTCCCAACCTAAATCTTCCTCCAGAGCTTCCACTACGTGCGAAATGTCCTGAATAAAAGCTAAAAGCAGGAGTCAATCTTTTATTCACTCCATGGTGAAAGAAGAATAGCAACTCTATACCAGTTCCGAGAAAAAAGAGTATTATATCTAGCTGACACCCTTCGAAGAAATTCAAGTAAATTAGGAATATGTGGCTAATCGAGTTAACTCACCTGAAGATCTTTCATCTTCGCTATTGCACAAGAAGCTGAACTGGACTAAGCAAACTCTTATCCATATCTTTTCTGTACGTTTGCCTTGGTAATCTTCCAAAGTACCTGAAGGATCTATCGAATGTCCTCAATGCCATGAAATCGGGATAATTTAAAGATAGGAGCTACTTTGCATATTTCAATATATTAGCTGGGTATCTTTCATCAACAAGGGAAGATAGTAAAAATGAAGAATCCGCAGCTAAGTGAGCAAGGGCAGAAGGATTGCTATCTGGGTCGGGGATCATCTATTCGCTGACTTCAGGCAGCCTTATTAGGAATGTCTTCCATCTGAGGCCCGGCCTCAAGATTGGAGATTCCGTAAGTAACTCAGTGAGTGCTTTCGCTTGGAAGAAGAAAATGAAATAGGAACAATGACCTTACCCTTGAACAGCCTTCTCAAAAGAAGCGAAGAGGGAGAGGCCGAAGCAGGAAATAAATACGCTACAGGAGATGGGGATGCACCTCTTCTTCAAGAAACCGAGGCTCCTATAAATGAGCCCCTTGAATTTGATGGAATTAGCCCCTGTACAGGATGGGGGGGAAGTGCTATTAGAAGATACCCCTTTTTTTTCCACTTGAAGACGCACTTATACCTCGGCAAAATGAAAACCTTGACCCGGAGTTTCCGGAAAACCAACTCTTTCATAATCTATCTCAGGATATTCCCCCTCGACCAGACCGAGGTTATAAGCTTTGTTTTTCTGGATAGGTCGAACTATTGGAAGCAAATGGAAAAGGAAGACCGAGTAGGATCAAAGAAACTAGCGAACAACTAACTAAATAGATACAAATAGGTGCAAATTCTGACATCACCACAGCCCACTTGGTTCTCTCGCTCCTTGCTCGCTCCGCGGCATACCGGAAAACCCATCCCGCTAGTAGATTCATTCCTTAAGAATGAAATAAAAGATACTTTTTTCAATCTCCCCCTTTACCTGATAGTTTACCGAGCTCCCATCCTTTCTAAGCTGGGTTAACAGGTAAGAATAGGACGAATGCTTCTTATGTACATCCCCTGGATCAAACTTCTGGGCATACCGCTATATTACGCGGTCCTCAATAAATGGGCCCAGGCTCCGAAAATAAAAATAGGAGCGATCCAGTCCCCGGTGCGAGATTTCGCCTTCGACCAGGCGTTCCACAATAGAACGTATCTCGTCGCTCATTTCACCAATGCTTTTGGCTTTCCGCGCCTCAGCCTGTGCATTAAGGATTTCTTTAATGCAGGCGCAGTCCCTTCCCCGGTACGCATCCCGCTCGGGTTCCGAAGCCTCCTGAAGGGTTCTTCCCGTGGCCGTGGGGGCGCATTGAGCTCAATGTCCCACCGAGGTTTAGGGGTTGAGCTCGATGCGCCTGAACCCCGAACCATCCAGGACTGGACGGTCTCCTCGAAGTGGGGGAAGTCGCTTACCACTCACTCCTCAATAAAATAAAGATTCTCAAGATAAAACCCTTTGGCTTGCAGTACCTTTAGTAAAACAAATAGAAATTTACGTTTCTTAGAAATTCTTTCCAATAAATAGAAGCCCCAAGTAAGCTTAAAAGCATAAAGTATAAAATTCTATGTCTACGCATTTTTTAGTACCTAATTGTTCCTTTGCCTAGAAAAGGAATTTTTCGACGCATCGGGGCTATGGGAGTCGAAGCCAATTCTTCTGAGCCGGAATGGCATATACCTTCAAGCAGGGTGCTTCTTGTTAAACGTAATTTCACTATTCCAAAACCTCTTCCTCTTCAGGTTCACTCTGAATGACTAACTAGGGCGATGGCTACCATTCCTACTCTTTGGAAAAGGATAAAAAGATGAAAGTGATCCCAATAGTCAAGACTATTCTCAAATGCGCAGTTGCCAGAAAGCACTAAGCCATTTGAAGTGTGCTAGTTCCACCTTCTTTATACAGAGGATATGCCGTATGGTGCCCCGAGGATTAGAGCATTGAAATATACATCGATAACGCCTAATAAACAAGGCTCCATTCATACCGGCAACAAACATTATTGCGGACTACCTACCTATAGGTATCGGAGCCGCTCGCTCTCTGATGAGATCATAACAACGAAATATAAGACCAAACTTTCTTTTTTGATTAAGCTGATCTTTCCATTGCATGGATATCTTCTACTAGTGAAAGCGGCATCCCAATCCCAACTGTCGAATGATTGCTAATCCTCTTTTCTTTTCGCTCTTCTAAGTTCGAGTGAAACTCATTTAGGTCGACTAAGCCCCGATGGAATGACCTAGTTGGTGGCCCCTTTTTTAGTATCTTTTTAGTATAGTCGTCATCTGGGAGACGGCGCGGCAAGGACTTAGGGATGGTATTAACCTTTTCTGCAATGCCCCGGCGGCATTCATTAGAGTCGTGAATGAGGCGACCCTTTTGTTATTATTTGATTTCTTGGTTGTGTAGTCAGATTCTATCCCTGTCTACAGCAAGACGTGGTCTGCAACATCTGCGATACGTACTGGAGTGGAGGTCTTTCGAAAGGAGACTCCGGGTGCTACAGCCCTCGGGCACTCACTCTCTCTCCTGAGCTTGAAATAGAGAGGGTCAAAGACATCCAAAAGCACATAGACTAGAAATTCATGACTTGGCTAATTGACGGCCAAACAAATGAAAGAAGACACCTCCACTTCCATCTACCGGCAAAGAGTCGAGCTTTGAGATCGAAGGAAAAAAAATGACTTTGACCGAGCAAGGGGCGCGGTTTGGTTATATGTCCCGTCAATCGGAAGACGACGAAGCACATCCATCACCCAATCATGTAAAGGTCGGACTAAGGCCTGAAACAGAGGATTTGCAATGGCAAAGACCCTCACCTTCCCACTACCCTCTAGCTTTACTCCGACCCGAGGCGACCGAAGGAAGGAAGCGCCTTCTATACCTTCACCTAGATTACATCACGGAAGCAAAAGAGGATGCATATTGGTTCAGCATAGCCCGGGAGATGATGTATTCTAGGGGGGGAGCCCTTTCTACTCATATCAGACACGAAATGAACGAAACTTTACTTTTTTCAAGACATACGAGGCATACTCATCTGAGTCTTCTCTTCACCCGGTTCGATAACTAGATCTCCTTTAGGAAGCAGTCCCACAGGCACGGTCAGGAATCAACGTAGGATCCTACAAAATAGTTTAGAGGAGGGAGGACGTTCTATTTATAGATTCAGAGTTTCGCCCGTAAGCTATTGATTGATTCGGGATCAGAGTGACTCAGGGGCCAGCGGTTCCTAATTTTCCTTTTAAGGTTGGGTTCAGGCAAGGAAAATACCCCTTTATCTGTCATCTGGGTTACCAAACGGACGGATCGTTCCCTTGATGAATTTGCACATCCATCCACAAAGTTCTGTGATGCTTCACTTATATCAATATTTAGGCTAGCCCGCCAGAGGACATACCACCCGACAACCCAATTGGTTCAATAACAAGAGCCCTTTCATACCGGAGTCTCCATCTTATTCTCTCCACTTAAGAAGCTTTCATGATCGTTTCCAGAAGACAAATGATCTGGGGTCTGTATTGGGAACTAATGTCCCAACGATTCTTTCCTGTCAGGGAACAGTTCAATAGTTCAACCAACCTCCCGGATCTGCTAACAACTCATCCTGATCAGCTATCAGTTTAGTATGTTGATCAATAGGTGTATCGACTGGCTTGGATCTCATTAAGCAGGTAAAGAACATACTTTCTCTTAGATAGGTAAATGCCTGATTGAGATCTGGCTACCTCAATACCAAAAACAGTACTTCAATTGTCCCAAATCTTTAGTTTGGAACTTACTCTGCAGGAACAATTTGTCCATCACTATCATTTCCTGAGATTACAATGTCATCCACATACAAAAAAATCTTTGACCAGCTGTAGAATGGCGATAGAAAACAGAGTGGTCAACTCCAAGACAAAAATAAAGAATCACCTCACTGAATCTACCAAACCATTTAGAGGAGATTGCTTCAAACCATCTTCAGACGAAAAACTAGTCCAGACTCCCCCTGAGCAACAAAGCCAGAGCCAGTTCTTTCCAACTATCTTGGAGTTGCAGTGGATATTGGAGTCCCCCCCCGCTGTCGATCCAGCCGAACTTACTTCGATGTAAGATGGAGTTGAAGTCTTAGGGTAAGCAGCTCCGTACGCCATTCGGATATCAGCAGTTTCTGTCCTAAGGCAAGCCCCTGCATTTCTAGTGATAAAGGCATAACGTTTTTTCTGCCTTCTAACGAAAACGAAGGAGATCTTCATTCCAGTCAGTCCGAGCGGTGGCTTGCTTACCGGACTTGACTGAATTGCTTGCATGGGCAGACATCCCCTAGAGTCACTCCCCCGCCTGAGGAAGCTTCTTACCCAGCACTTGGCTTCCGGCTATTCTACCTACTTGGCGGAAAGCGGCCCTCAAAGGGAGTAAGGAAGGGCTTCAACTGATCGGAACTCATACCCGGAAAGAAAATCACCGGTTGGAGCAACAAGTAGCCTAGCCGCCTATTCTGAATCAGAATCCCTGGCTTCTACGACTATAGCCCTTTCTATAGTTGGGAGCCGGCCGTTAACTAACCTTCCTTGCTCTCATCTTCATCCCCGACTATCTAGTAGTCCGTCTTCCAAACCCGCTTCAAGTAAAGTAAGAAGTCCCACTGCTACTATTCATCTAAGCCTTTATTCCGCTAGTCTTGCATTCATTCCTCAGGTGAAGTTAGTTGGTATAATATCCCTACCCCCCATAAGACTTCTATCCTTGAGGTAATTGTATCGGCGAGTCAGCGCCTTCGCAGCCTGCCTTTCCATTCTTCGAGTGCAGTTCCTTCTGGAGCCTTTTTGACTCCTACCGAAGCAACCGTCTCAAGTGCTTACTTTTCTTCCCACCTTTGGTGAGCTGACCTTCTTGTGTCACGAGTGATGTAAAACCTCCTTCTTGGTATAATAGGCCCCCTAAGGGAAGCCGTTTGGCAGCTGTCCGAGCCTTCCATTGGTGTGAGTACGGCGCAATGCCAGTCATCGAATAAGCCTATCATCCTTGGCTTTAAGCCCAATCCTTCGATTCGTTCTTCAGTTCATGCTCGTGTCATAGACCCGGCCTCTCCTTCTGTGTCTGGGATTCGTCCTTGAGGTGATGGTCCTTTCCCCTTGACTTTAGGGAACCCTTGGAAGGAGAGATAGATAAAAAGTGTTCCGTGAAGAAAAAACAAAATAGATTTGGCCGGGTAAAGAGTCTCAAAAAGAAGAGGACCAATAAGATAAAGGTAGGGGGGATGGTTCTACACCAGTAAAAAGATACCCTCGCTCTTCCCCACTTACTCCATCTGAGTTCCTTTCCCGGGGGGGAGGCTTCATCACTTGGAAGAATGGAAAGCTTGGGCCGATTGAAAGGCTTTGAGCGAATCCGAAAGCAAATGATTCAATGAAGACTTCGACTGAAGCAAGGAGGAAGGGATTGCCCCCTTATCAAATAAGATAATAAGATAAAGGCTACGGGAATGCTTCCACAACCGGAAAGACATAAACTCACTTTTGAGAGCTAAGAGACGTCATGGAATGCTTACGATTGATTCCCTTAGGGTCCACAGGGGGATAGACGGACTGGAAAGCTTCCAAGGCGGGAAGACTAATAACTAGCCAAAACTCAAGGAAAGTGCTATTCACTCTTATGATTCCCTTGCCGTTAGATCCGCGAAGGCGAAGTCCTTCTTCTTGGCTATTTAGATAGGAAATTTCGTAATAGTATAGTCCTCTTTAGGCTGACGAGATAAGTCCCCTGCATCGAATAGAGGTATAGGCTAGGGCAATTCGACTCCTCTAAGCTCATGTCATCTCCCCCTGCCATAATAGAAAGAGAAACTTTCTACCCGCTGTGAACATGAAATGGAAATGACATAGAATGATGTAAGAAAGAACGTCCCGACTGAATGGGACAGAAGATCGGCACCTACGCCGACTCAGAACCAAAAGAAGAAATAGAGAAGGGAGAACAGAACTCAAAAGCTGTGCTACAGTTAAGCCCAAGTCATTCGCATGGGAGAAAGCAAAAGTACCTGGAAAAAAAGAAGTACTGGGATCACCAGAGTGATTGGGTGCTATAGGGGAAATCCTTGCCTGCTGGATGTCTCAACTTCTTGCTTCTCTTATGGAAGCCAAAAGCAAAACTGTATTCTATTAAGTATATTAAGTATAAGTATAAGTATTAAGTAGAAATAGAAAAGGCTGGACGAAGTTCAGAGACCGGATAGGAAAAGGCCTACTTTGAATTTCAGAACACCGTCTGCCTATTCAGTATGAAGGTCGCAATCCCCTACCAAGCAGCTAGTCGAAGGTTGACGTTCGTCGACTCGTTTCCCATGCCGACCGATCGACCTCTTTAGACTTCCTGAACTTCTAACTCATCCCCATACTCAGAATTGGACTCCAATCTGCCAGTCTAAGGAAGAGATTGGCAGCCCATGGCAGGTAGACTAGCTCTATCTTCTCATCGAGAGAGTAACCTTTCTGCAAGCTATCCCAGCCAAAGATCCCATAGAACAGACAGATCAACAAGTAAGAGAAAGAGCCTGCTTCCCAGATAGCAGGTATACTTGGCCTGTCTCTGAAAGCAGTAACAGAAAGAAGCTCTCTTCTCCATCTTGCCTGCTGCTATCGGTTTAGAAGAAGCCAAACTGTAAGCTATGCGTCTTACCATCGATAGCGTCAGTTGCTATGTTCCAGGTTAGACAAGTAGAAGCTATAGTTGTTTTGAAAGAAGACCTATTAGTCATATGCTTCACACATGCGAGTCAAGTTTGCAACCAGATAAGATAAGACAGCAAGAGAGAAAGCTACATCTTACTTGGAAAGGGACATAAGTACCTACCTCCGAAACGAGATCCCTCGGGACAATCGGAACACTTGGCTTTCGGTAACGCTAGCCAAGAAAGAGAAAGATCCTGCAAGTCACTGCTAGCAATCACAATTCACTAGGCCATGAGACAGCCAAAAACAAGATGAAGAAAGAACACGCTTCTGACCTTTCTCACTTGAGAAAGCAGGCAAGTCAACCTATGCAAGAAGACAACATGACCGGTAGATGTTCAAGAAAACGACTCTGAACTTCATACAAGCTAACTGGGCTTCCCGCCAAAGATCTCTAACTCAATCACTTTCTGGAGATCAGCAGATACAGATCCAAGATGAGCTTCCTATCCCACTTGCTAGTAAGGAATGCCCAGAGATGTGTTTCCTCCTGCCAGTAATGCCTCAACTGCTACCTAGGACGAAGACCTCTCACCTATGCCTATCTCGACTGATTTGATTGACTCTCTATTCACTGGCAGAATCCCTTCCTCATACAAAAGCCCTTCTATTTTAAAATCACCGATTCTTGAGCGGTCTCAATGACAGCTATATTACTAAACAGTTACTCCTGCTAACTCCCCGTTGAGTAAGTTTCATGTGCTTTCGGGAAAGCCTAGAAGAAGTAATTCTTAAAGTTCTCTTAAGAAGGTGATTGAGGCAGTACGGTAATAACCTATCCTTTAGAGCTACCAGAGACTATGAAAGAGGGTGAAACTTCTTCCGTTCATGATAATCTTAAATAAGACATCTTTCTTACTAGATAGATATAATATATATATGTATATATGATTTAACGAAAAGAGGTTTATAGTCAGTGTGCTGCGAGTGCTTTCTCTCTTTGGTCCAACTTGACATCTTAGATGCTCCCAACTCAATGGGAGAGAGGGAAATGGACCTAGTTAGTCATCCGGGAACTTCCAACTTCCAAGACGAGGAAGGAAGACGGCTCCGGAGCACATTAGTGCATGAAAGCGAAGTGCTAAAAAGGTAGTGCGTACGCGAAGAAGGATCCTGTAATAGGGTGATTCTCTGTCCGAGACAACAAATAAATTACCTAGGACTGCTATAACTCACATGATTAGATAAGAATAACTATCTACCTCCTCACGGGAAGAGTAGAAAAAGGTCTTCCTGACCAGGAAAATGGACGAAGGGATATAAGACGAACTAAAGAAGCAGGTCTGGTCCCATGATATCTGTTGTACAAGAGCGTCTACCCTAGTCTAGTTATACGTCTCCTACGTATAGTAACTCGTACGTTGCTGTGGTTGGTTTACTCTATATATACCCGTTGCCGGTCTCTTCCGACTCGGTGAATCGAAGACTAATAAAAGAACAACTCCTGACCATAAGCTCGCTTGTGTTGAAAGAGTAAGTCTTTGATGAGCAAAAGCAGCCTTAGTAGGACTAGCCTTCCAACTAAGGGACGAAGTAACGAGACTGAACAACTGGAATTCAATTCCACGAGTTCTGAAAGGAGAGGACCTTTGGAAGACGGACAGGGGAAAATAAGTTGATTCTATATCTGTTGTTTAGAGCAAAGCCTAAAATAGACCCGTCCGTTATGGTTTCATAGAAGCAGCAATCTTTATCGATTGGCGACACCAAATCTTAACTTCATACTATCACTCCGGATCAAGTTCTCCCCTATAGGGGTATTCTGGTCCATCGTGATACCTCTGTTCCTGGCTTTCTTCTTAAGTGAAATTCTACCGACCTTGACTGGGTCTTTCGAGGTCAATGTCTTATCCTTACGACCAGATAAAACAACCCCCACCCCTTCTATCAGCAGAAGTCACAGCAGCAATTTGGTGCGACGTAGACTCCGTCATGGAAGTATCCTTCACTACTTGGACAGCTGAATGCTTAGTGGGATCCAGCTTATTTGAGATAGGAGCAGGCACCAATGGATCACTCATAACTTGCATATCGGGTTGTTGAATGGAATCAATGCCACTCTCTCCCACTTCCATAATGGACAATCTGCATGGGGACGACTCTCTGCTGGACTGAGGATTTTGACCCCACATGATCCTTGGTCAATACTCGTGGGGACCTCGGAGTATTTGGCTTGTCCCGATTAGCATTTAGAGGTTGTGGTGGGAAAGCCTGTACATCAACCCTGTCAGTAGCATCGCCGACATCATTTATAACATTGAAACGAGACCCGTTACCTGGTTGACGTCTAACAGCAGTTACAGGCCCAGTGTTCTGCCTAGGGCCAGTACGACGAGGCCTTCGGCCAACATCCAAGGGCCGTAGGGTGAGGTTGCAGAGCGCGCTAGGCGTGCATTGAGTTCAATTCCTTGCTTGTTGCGTAGCTGAATGGGACTGGTGTAGTGCGGGCTTGAGCTTCGGTTCGCTCGTACGTTTCATAGGGCTATGTCTGCCAGAGGATCCCTGTTCTTGCTAAGGTTAAGCTTGGTTCCGACTGTAAACCCAGAATGAGACAGTATTAAAAAGAATAGGTACGAAGTTGCTCTGAATGAGTTGAACTATTCGTTTCAAATGAGTTTCACTAGTTCTAATTTATACATAACTTCAGACAGACTACTTTCCCTACAACTCTGCCCGGCTTTAAAAGCACCAAAAAGGGCTAGTGATGAAAGGATTACTACTTCCAAAAAAGCTGTCCTGAAATTTATTAGACTTGCAAAAGAAAAGCAAGAGTTCGGGTATTGGACGATCTTATTTGGTCAAATACCTAGCGACAAACTCCTATGTTCCCTTAGGGTATTTCTGAACAAGTTCCTTAATTCCTTAATAACAAAGCTAAGGGGCTTTTTTTTTTTACTAGTGACGATATCGAGCGTGACCTTGATATGGAGCTGGAGCTGCGAACTATGATGAATGCGCTAACTATGGATATGATGCCAGAAATAACAAAATTTTCTATCACCCGCGTAAAAAAATAATAATAGTTTTTAAAGTATATTATAGTTTCGATACTATGTTTGCATTCTTATGGTAAGTATAATGATCTGGTAGGAAGAAGACTAGCTCTGGCTTGAAAGCTTAAACCTGTAGCTTAAAAAAATCCTGCTTCACCTTAGAGGGCTGTATAAAGTTATTTTATACGAATTCATTGTAGAGGTATTAAGCATTCCATTCCTTACTTGTTCCAAGTAAGCAAGTAAAAATAACCTTGGTCTTGGATTAGATTAGGAAAGCAAGAACATCGGTTCAGCAGCTCGAAGTTCATCTTTATTGTTTGCTAGAGGTACGATAGGACGTAGAGAGATCCACTGATAAGGCGGTTTTTATAAAGAATAGAAATGTTACCAAAACCATCTGTCTCGGTTCTGCGATGCCAAAAGGAGGGCATTTCTCAGCGACAGCGGAAAGAAGACCAATAAAGGGTGGGATCCGAAGGCTCAGTCCCTCAAAGCGTACGGGGAGGGTCGGAAAGAGGGGAAGCCGAGAAAGCGGCGTGTACGGTACGGGTTTCGGTAGTGATTAAATTGATCTGGTAAGCTTAGGTTAGTGGAGTGGTAAGTTCATTTCGACAGGTTTCAAAGCTTCAAGCTTACAAAACAAGACCTAAGGAGTTTGGAGCCCTTGAGTTCTCCGCCGGTAATGGGAAGATGAGCTTCTCCATTGTAATGGTATCTGCTCGAGGAGCCTGTCCCTGCCCCATGGTTCAAACCTTTGTGCACAGCTCTTTCCCTGGGTCTACCCTAACCGAGCCGGATTTTAGCTCCTACCTTTCGAAGGTAATGCCAATTCTCTTACTTGGAACAAGTAAGGAAAGGAGAGTTTCACTTCGATTGGGTTTGTGTTCAGCCTACATATCATGCTACAAGCAAAAAGAAAAAAAGCACCCAAGCTTGCTTCTTTCCTTATTCCCTCAGGTTCAGCAGATCCCGCTCTAGCTAGTTCCTTCGGAAGCTTTGAACCGTAGTCTTTCATATCCTTCTCGGCTGTTATCCTCCGTTCAATGATTATATATTCTAGGAGAAGGCTTTCTACGGGATCCCTACAGTCGAGTTACTGCGTACCTCGTAGAGTTCCCAGCCTGTCTACTGATTGGATAGCTTATCTAGTCTTTTCTTTCCAAGAGGAAATCCTACTAGCTTAGCACTGTTGGGATTCTGGTTTTGCCTTAGACTTCGACTAAGCTAGGACGAACCTTCTTTCTTAAAGAGCTGGACTGGGCGTCTCACCTTGACGTCGGGCTATGTTATAACTTGAAACTTATCCGAAATTTACAATTACTGGCTGTACGTTATAAAATCCAACCGGTATGCCATTCATGCTTCTTTACAGTACGAGAACAGATTGACAGTGAAAGCTACTGGCCACACATATCTTCTTGCCAAGATATCCTTTCCTTCTCAGACATGGAACTTTCTATCCTCTCCTTAGAGTTTAGTTACTACGTTCCTTGCTTGAAGCCGTTGGCATTCCCCTATGCAGAGACAGTCTTCGCAATAGCTATATTCTCAAGCTCTGATTCACTTGCACCCCTTTTTATTGAATTTATTGAAATAAGTCCGAAGGAGCTGGGCTTTAACCGACTCGGGGATGGGGCTTGACTAAACTCAGGAAGAGCCGCTAGAAAAGAGAAGGACTTTATATGTCTAGTCTTCTTACCGTGTCTAAGAGTTCTAAAAGTTTGAATTATCATACTAAGTTAATAAGTCTCATAGCAGTTAAAAGAGAGCCTAATAGATAGAGTGTCTAAGTCTGGAGTAAGGGTAAGACCCTCTAGGGCTATTCTTGCTATAAGGTTCCAGTTTATCTTGGTGGAAGGAAGAAGGGCTACTAGAAGCCTAGAAGGAGACTGGAGAACGAAGTGACTTACGGGATTAAATAAAGCAAGGGAACCGGGTTTCAGGCTGTGAAGAAGCCCTTGGCCCCAAGACTCACCAACATCTTACGATGAGACATCGGGCTACCTGGCAAGAGTCAATAAATTGGTGAACCTATGAGAGACGCTTCTAATTCTTTTCTTTCTCCTGACACTCACTATCCTACCCGAACAGGAAATTTTATGAAATAAGGAAACTTAGGCTGTTGTTGAATCAACTTAGAATACAACCGGTACCCACGTCGCAACTAAAGCACTCGTAGCATACGTTCCATCCACATCCGGCCAGTTGAAGTGAAGATCGAGAAAATGTTCTTCAAAGCTTGCTAATAACCAAAAAAGAATTGGACTAGTGTAAGGGACTTCCTTTTCAAGCTAGCATTTTAGACCAATGCAATCTATCAGGAAAATAAAAATGATTATTGATCAAGGCGGGAAGTCTCATTTCCCAAGAAGTAAGTCAGGAAAAAGGGGGGAGTATGGCTTTCGAGGACAGCTTTAATATGCGTTCTTTGCAGTATTACTATAATGGGCTTCTAGAGAACTACTCTAATCGGATTTTTCTCCGGATTGAGCAGTTTTCTTTCTCAAGGCAATGAGCAAGTGGATTGAATCCAGCAGTTAGGGAAGCCAGTACGCATACAGGAAGTGGTAAAGCTGCAGTAGAGTTGGCATTTGATTGCCCTATTGTTTACTTGAAATTCGACTCTAACCTTGCACTAGTATAAGACAATGGCCAAAAGCTATCAATCCTAGGGGAACTCAGGAAGGCAAAGGGGGAGATTTTCCTTTATCCACCCGAAATAGAGCTATCAGCGCTAATGGATCAATCCTTATTGAACTGGTGAATTCACCTATTGCCAATTATCCTAGATTTTACTCTACTAGACAATATGAGTTGTCTAACCCTAATAGCCTAATAGATAGGGCTCCTTCCGAAGCCGCTAAAACCCTCTTCTATTTGAATCTTCTCCCGCGTGAGACAAGGTTATGAAATAGCTTAGTGCTAGCTAAGGAAGAGTGTAACCGGATCGCATCCGCTTCCTGATACCTAGCACAGATTCCCCAGTCTATTTAGCGCTTGGAATCTCTTGGATTGCGCACCTTATTTCTTTATTAAGATGACAACAAGAAGCTATCCTGCCGACTTTCCTAAGGGACGGAGTGATGAAAACGAATCGTTACACTGAGTTACACTCATTCTTTCGAGCTGGGATATCCTTATGCAAGGTTCACTTTCCTGGTCAGAAAGGGGACAAGAACGAACGAGTGAAACGGAGTTCACAACGGAAAAGTGATGTCATGCCATGCCGGGCAGGTGAGATCAAATAGATTCTAAGTACTAAAACAACGGGGAACCCCTATCTCCAACCGATGGAAGCCCCAAGGCAAGAGACGGCATAGCTCGAGTAGAGCTAATAGTTCCTGAATTGCCTCATTATTAATCCTAGCCAGGCCATATATAGAGAAAGTTCCATTTTGATAGAGAGAGTTACCTTCTTACTAAAACGTTGAATCACAGGAGGTCATATCCTAGTAGATTTCAAACCGCATTTCCGGGGTGAAGGACTTCGACCTGAGACTTATTTAAATACCAAGTTTCCCCCGCCCTATATGTAAGAAATAAGATTCGATTCCCATTCTATCTATTATAAAAAAAAGACTAGACTCCCGTAGGGAACTGAAAAGGTGGAGGAAATCCTCTAATCAGTTGTCTTGAACTAGGAAACCGTAGGTTCTGTTCCTTTCTTTGGAAGCGTATAAAGATCAAGGTCAGTCGTTCTCCTTCTAGCTTGCCATATGCTTCTTCCTTTCAACATATATACTAGAACGCACCTCTGCCAAGCTTACCGTGATGCACCACCATCTAATTCAAAGAGAAAGTTGACAATAGCTCCTTATACGCCAAAGCACCTTGGGAAGTCAGTTTCTATCAAATAAAGAGACCTAAGGGCAATCTCACCCTCTTTTACTTCGTCAGTTCTCACTGCCCTACTGTCTATGAACGAACCCTTTACTACTTCTTTATTCGCTTCGCCTTCCCTGCTCTTTGACTTTCCTGAAGAAGATTGGCATCCTAGCCCGCCCAGTAACCCTTCTTGCATTCTTTACCCAAATAGTCTTGTATTTCTTTCTCCTTCTCCACTGAGTCTTTTGTTGGATCTTGACTTGCGGGAATGCAATTTCCCCGGGTTACTTCATCTCTTTATTCTTGGTGTGGGGCGTCAGAATATGATTGGTACCCCGACTCCTACCATACCTGAGCTCTTTGCCCCTCTACCCTCGTTGGTGGCTTACCTACCCGAACTCTCTTACTTTTTAACCTTGGGTAGTTGGCTTGCCCTGGAATTGGCGTCCTTCCTTCTTCTTCGGCATTAGCTTATAAAGTACCAAGTGCGGATTTGATGCAGCATTGACTCTTGCGAAGAAAGAATCTCACTAAGGAACGGAATCCACTGAGTTTCCAACTCCGCTAATTACTAATATCCCTCCACTGCCTTTGAAAAGTCACCCTGGGATCACTTTACTTAGAGTGTCTAGTGAAAGCCGAGGGCTCCCGTCTCCGAGTTCAATGGGTAAGCATTTCTTTAGTAGGTTTAGCACGCTGACTCTCTCATCACTGACTGGACACAGCCAAAGGGGGTAGGGTGGTCGTAGATCAGGCATGAATGAAGCTTGCTCTCTCTCTGGATGGAGGAATTCACAAGAGAAGAAGGTGCAACTGTCAGCAAATCAAAGAAGGGGATTGACAGCTTTGGCATTCGTAAGCCGAGATCCGCTCTTAGACAGAAAGCCTTGAAGGAAAGATTCATTGGATGGTTTCCAGTCTGAAGTCAGTCAAGTCATGGAATTGGCAGAAGTCCCCCTAGCTATGAGAAAGTCTTGAATGAAGCAATTCAGTGAGCTCTGAATCTGACCTCAATGATTGCTAGATCAGCTGTTCAATGAAACTCTGCCGAAGGCATGAAGCTGTGGGATCGAACTCTGGGTAGCTAACTCTCCGGAATTCCTAGCCTGATGCTTTATAGTGGCATAGCAAATATGTTTTCGATCCCGAAGTCGGAGAATAAGCTCTTTCCTTAGCTTAGGATGAGTGAATAGGCACAGTTAGTAAAAGTGAACAAGATCCGCTGCCAGTCTTTGCTTCAGTTGGTCTACAGTTTGAAAGATTCAAGGTTTAGCACTTATGCTTAACGCTCTCTAACACCATAGCGAAGAAAGGAATTCTCCTCCACTCCAGCCAACCTATCTTGCACTTTTTGGTAGTAAGTTGTTTTAGAGATCCTATGGGTACTCCCAGGTACTTGCCTAGGTCTGCAGTGAGAGGAATTTGACATCGAAGAAGTGAGTCTTGCCTTCCTTGAATGATCTGATTGATTGGTCCGAACCCATTCTAGAGTACACCACCGGGCAGATACGGATGAACGGTCCCAGTGTGAGAAGATTCAGTTCGGGTCAGATAAAAGTCAAAGTTCGTTAACCCTTCGTCATTGCAACAATCGCCCCGCGAAACGTCTTCTCATTTTGAACGAGCTCACCCCATTGCCTTCTTTCTTTAGGGTTTCCTGCCTCTGCCCGATTCGACTTTTGATCTCCCATTTCGTAAATTGAAGCCAAAAACCACTTGAGATTGACGATCGATGAACTACTACAGGAAAGAAGAGAGCAAAGACAGAACAGAACTAATTAGATCTAGCCGTGGTTGCTAGTCGAATGTAGGAGATAAGAAACCTTTAGGACCACTTCCTTACTCAACTCGAATAGATAGAGGTTGGAAGGGAGCGAGTTAAGTATACGTAACGAGCTAGTAAAGGGCTTCGGGAGATCCAAGAAAGAATTACTTCCTCACAAAGCATAAAGAAAAGCGAGGCATATTGCCAGGAAAAAGAGAGACGGATAGTTGAGGGGCCGTGTCCTCGCTGAAGTCAACCCACTTTCTCCTTCCAACCTTACTTATGGAATTCCCTCCATATACATGCACTCGAGCGTCTCCCTCTATCCCTGGAAAAGAAATGCTTTCTAGCCCTGCGTAGCCTGGGTTGACAGGCTTAGGGCGAAATTTTGGCTGAGAAATAGCCTTCCATGCTATAGGGCTTTTCCTGCTATTAATATGCCCGGCTAACTCTTCTTATTTTTTTCCCATCCAGCTTGACTCCAGCAGAGGAGTGAGTTTACTTATTATTCAATTGAGCTCCTTCTTATCCGCCGAACCGGCCAATCTTAGGCTTACCCGATAGCTTTCTTCGTGCTACCAGGGCAGGTCAGTTTCGTCCTGAATCCGTAACGAATGGCAGGAAAGAATGACCTTTAAAGGAAAGTCTTAGCCCGGCGCCCGGCCTCCAGTTGGAATGAAAACCAAGCTTTATAAGCACGGTCTCTAAGATCGAGTTTCCCAACCGATCCTATATGACCAGCTTTATACTCTTCTTTCTTGTTTGGCTTGTTTCTTCCATGGAGAAGATAAGGTTGTATAGGCAGTCTAACTAGTATTCGTGTATGGTGGGCTCCGCGAGAGTCGAATAGGCAAAGGCTGACTAAGGAAGGGAAAGTGAATCCTTCAGGAAAGCCTAATGAACCGTCGGTCTAAGTAATCGGTAGCTATAGAGTCTCGCATTACCTTTGAAACCTTTCTTTTCAACATAGGCTCGTAATAGCGGCACGGCCGGATCTTTCTCTTCCCATTCCCGAAATGCCATTGTGGGCTCAGCTGTCTGCGATATGCGATACAGATTATTTGATTCAGAAGTTGAAGTTCTAGATGGTTTCAGGCAAGCATAATCAAAGCCTTTCTCGGGAGCTCGTAGTGCTAAGTTCAGCCTTTCCTCATTTCTGCTGATAGTGCTCGGGCTTGTTGGACCAATTCCTTACTTGACAAAGGTTCCCGCCTCCGCCCGATCGCTTGAATCCTTCACATGCTTGCTGGATTAGAGGGCTAATACGGCTTGGATTGAGGAAAGAAAAAGGCCCGGGAACGCTGGTGGGTACTTCACTTCGCGGGAATAGGTTCCCGTATGCTATACTATACTGCGACGGTGGCTCCATACAGGGGAAGGCTTCTTAGTATGGACAGTCAAAGTAGACTTCAAAAGAAAAGCAGCAAATCCTTCTCTAAGTATGGAAGCAGTTAGTTAAAGCCTACCATCCGATAGTTCTTTCGTTACGCCGACAAGCTAATAGCTCTTCCTTGTTTTAGTTACCGCTCTGTGGGAATCTCATTTATGGGTGAGACCCCTTATTCTATGAAGTTCATCCCTTGGCTTGTGTACGAGCATTTCATTCTTTTTGCCCACGGCTGAACTCGCTTAATCCGCATATCTTGAACTCTTTGATTTGAACTACTCCGAATTCGGCGATGAACTCACATTTCACCCTGGTATGTCCCCACCAGGGACTCCTGCTTCTGTCTTCCTCTTTCTGGCATCTGGTGGAAATGTTATCTCAATCGATCAGTTTCTTCTACTCTATGCCTACTACTAAAAGCTTAACCATGCCCTACCATTTGAACAAGGGAAAGCAAAAGCACAGAAAGCTGAATCAACTATTCCCGGGTCCAAGGAAATCTCGATTCAACTACAAGCCCAGATTACTAATGGAAAGAAGAGCTTATTCGTATTCAATGCTAGCCGACCCAGCCTCCCAGATCCGCATCAGCGAGTGGTGTGACGACGACCAAGCCGAAAGACAGATCTCATCACAGCACTTGTAGTAACCCTCCTAGTCCCACCCCACCTTCTGTGATAGCTGTGATAAGTAGGGAGAAAGCGAGGTAACGTTTCCGCTACCCTTTTGACAAAGCTGTATGCCCTAATAGCATGAATATGAGTGACTACACGTACCTAATATAGCTAGCTATATTAGTGACTTCGTACCTATCAAAGCGTTATCCCAGCAAGCCTTACACACATAGCCCTCTCCCTATCGGTCGAGTGACTTCATACCTTTCGCTTATATCTAGTGAAATTGAGTTACTTGCGTACCTACGTACTAACTTCTCTTCTTCTTATTTAACTCTAATCCATTTTCTGTCTTGTCTTGTCCTCCTCCTCTCCCGTTGGTCGAGTCACTACGTACCTCTGAATGAGTTGAACAGAGAAAAACTCATTCGGCCTTCTTAAACGCTCGTGCTACACACAGAACTGAAGGGGAAAGTAACGGCACTCAAAGCTGTCTTCCCTAGCATCCACGTTAGCTACTTCCTTAAGGGTGAAACATCCCGACTAGACCATGTCGAACCCTTGAGTAGATCGTGCTGTGAGACGAACGAGACCTTGTGGGATGAATCCTTCTTCCTATAACTTCGCTATAGCGACTTCGTACCTATTGCTATTGCCTTGGTCCGGCCTCTACGAGTAGGTATACTACTACGATTATCCATTTTCGGGGAGGAAGAAATGCTTGCAGTTCGAAGTTCCGATCCCGGTTTAGCTGGACTCGTATCTGTCTGATGGGAGGTGGGTTCCTCATGGGAGTCTACGGTTTCTGCGTAACCGGTCAGCTCGCCCGGGTTTTTTCCCATCAACTAAAGAGCAAGGGCCTTTTACTAAAATGGAGCTAACACAACTCTTTGATTTTTTTGATTTTATGGTACTTCCTTAAATGATTACCCGAGACAGACGCTCTCTAAATCTTAGTTGCTATCTTTGATGAAGTACCGTAGAAGCGGATTCTCTCTTCCTTTATGGATCTGCATGAGCCTTGTTGATCAGCGAAGGATATAGCTTCATAAAGACCTGCCATCTGGCTTGAATTCGGACTTAACTAACCCGGAAGTTTGCCCATTTTTAGGCTGACCGGCAACAGAAAGAGAGGCTCTTTGAATAGTGGGAAGGCCACTAGGACCTTCTACGTCATTTCTTTGAGAAAGAACGCAGAAAAGAGGCCGAAAAGGACGTCTATAGACAAGGATTTTAGTCGAGGTACGAAGTGACTCTGCGCTTGCTAGAGATTCGTTGAACAGAATGAGTTGAACTCTGTTCTTAGAATCTCTTTGTGAAACTCATTCACTCACTGAGATACGTATAGTCGATATCTAAGTTTGAGTTACACCACTCGTTTATATACTCTTATGCGCGTTCCTTCTTCGAACCTTTTGGTATGTATTGCCCCCTATCAGATCTACCAGACAAGAAACTCAATTCCGCACTGCTGCTGAGTCGTCGGACTTATCCACCAAGGGATTCGTTTAATTTCTGTGGATTGCGTTGGGGGAAATCTACCAAAGCTAGGCAGATAGATAGACTCCTTTCCCGCTGCTAAGGGAAAGCAAGAAAAAAAAGGATTTTTTTTCACCAGCGTTGGGTATGCAGGTACTAAGAGTAGAAAAAAGAACCTATCTTCCCCATACTAGAGTGAGTGTATAACCTGGGTAGTGGCACACTTTTAGTGAAAATCCGTTCTCATCTGTATGTTATTGACATATATAGCTTTTATAGCTTTTGGAGCTTATAACCTCTCATAGATGAGTCATAGGGAGTACACTCAACGGGTTTGAGATGAGCGTTATACTATCTAGTCTTGAAAATGCCCCGGGTTAGATATCCTAATCAGAAATTTGCCAATGGCCTAGCACGCCTATTAGGCTAACCTTTATATATCCTACTCAAACTTCAAATCAAAAACAAATTAGAGTCATGAAATGGGTAGAACACCTAAAAGACCTTTCTTCTATGAGGTTCTAGTTGAACTCTGTTCTTAGAATCTCTTTGTTCAACTCAGTTCTACAGTGAAGAGTAAACCTTCCAAATCTTCTGATAGAGGCAAGATGCGCTGGTATTGCAAAGGCAGGAATGAGTTCACAACGTTCGAATAAGCTACTCGACCGACTAAAGCTAAAAGGATCAAGGGGGATGACTCTAGTTGTAGCGGATCTTACTTACATCGGTTCTAGCGCTTTCTCTTGATTCTATTGAGGAACGTAGTCGCTTTGAAGAAAGGTACGAAGCGTTTCACATAGTGAAACTCATTCGACTGAAAGGAAACAAAGAAAGGTTGAGTCATAGGGGAAGCGAGAATTTAGAATGCCTTTTTCGCCCGGGCCAATGGACGGGGAAGCATCCTCCCTTTAAGAGCTAGCACGGGCTAGATTGACATAAACGAATGGGGCCAATCAGGAATAGGCCTTACTTTTGAGGGATTATTACATGGCTGATCCTTCTGAGCTAGCAGCGGAGACAACTCCAGACCTGGAAAACGAAACCAGGACTTTCAAATGGGGCGCACGGCAAGAACAACTCTTAGAGCTAAAATGAGTTGAAATCAGACGATTATCGATACTAAATAAAACTACATATACACACTAACAACTAGAGCTATTTACGATGTTCTGGACAAACAAAATAAATGATGAAATTTAGTAAAGTGAGATGTCCATCCATAACAAAGTAAAAACAAAGGAAGCAAGTCTAAGGCACTTATTTTGTATTTCGTAAAAAATATTACTATCTCGTCTTGTTTGCCGCGTATTCATTTCTGATTGAGAGGCAGATGCCCCCAATATAGGCACCTAAATGGGCCTTCGGAGCCTCGGCCTAAGATCCTCTCGAACGTAAAGATACGTATCGTCTCACTAGATGAACTTATTCCATTTGAAAGAATCCTTCCTCCTTATAAGCACAATGGTGCAAGGATGCTAAAGGAAAGGTACGAAATGAGTTGAACTATGTTCTTAGACGCAGAGACTTCGTAGAGACTTCTAGTCTTTGAGTCTTTCTTTCTAGCATGATTGAGCCCTGCAGTGGTAGAACCTAGTGAACCAGTTCCTACTCTTTTCCAACCTGAATAGCCCTTCTTCTCTTATGAGATTTCGAGGCTAGGGCTAGGAAACTAATGGTAATGGCCCTTTCACCGGCTTCCTAGAAACCAAAAGAGCCAAGCTAAAAAGGAGCTCCTTTTCTCTTACGACTCGAACAGACATATCTCGACAGCCGAGAGGAATAAACACACATCCTTATCGTCCGCATAAGGGCTTATGTGGTGGTTTCACAACTTGATCAGGGGCGTCAAGGTCTTTCTATCCAGACACTAATCAGGCACTAAAAAAAAGGTGAATGCGATAGCAGTGTGTGCTGAAGCTGCCGTCATGTATTATGTTTTCGGAACTAGGCCGCGGACATTGTGTAGGCAGCGCAATAGTGCTTCTTACTCTACGGAGCGTTAAGGCCCAATATGCTAGTGCTATGCTAGCTTGCTAGTAGCTTATATAATTAGATAACTATACTGTACTAGCTTACTAGCTCCTGTCTCATTCCGTATCCTACACTCGCCTGCTTGAAAGCTCTAAAGCTTACCTTTATTATGGTTTACACTCATTCGACCATAAGGTACGTAGTCGCTCGAAGAGGTACGAAGTTGCTTTGAAGATTCGTTTCACAGAGTTCAACTCATTTAGTCTATATGTTGCTCTTTCCCCGCCTCAGTTGACTTAACTGCTTGAGCAGCCCGATCAATTCATGAATACAGGGAAGTGGGAAGAGTTGGCCTTGTGTTCCATCCGGTCTAACAGCAGAAGGGACAAATGATCGGGAATCTTATTGAGGAGAGCGATAAAGGCACAGAGGGGTCAAGATCTCTATATACTTCCCAGGGAGGTGGGGCAGTGGTAGAGTGTTCCATCACTTGTCCCCCCTTGTATTCCTCTCTCGGGTGTTCGGTTCGGTTGCTTGTCTTTCTATCAATGCATCTACAGCCGTTCGGAGCAGAGGTTCACCCCCGCTTATTAGAGAAGGTATCTACGATGAAAGGGTTGCCCAGGGAGGTAAAATCTGTAAGGCTATTACGTATTAACAACCCGGTCCTGAAACACCTGTCAAAGTCTACTGGGAATGTAGAAGTATATTATTTATGTATGAAGTCTCCTACTGGCTTGCTTGGCATCCTGCCTTGCCATCTCTCTTGGTCCTGCCGAGGGGAAGAGAAGAGATTGGGCGGTAGGATGGGGACCAGAAATCGACGTGAAATGGGAAGCCAGAGACGCATTAGTTGTGCCTACTGCCCCCCGGGGCTAGGCGTAGCAACGAACGAATAGGGGTAAGAGGGTGGGGGCCACTCGGATCGGATTCAAGGACTGGTGCGAAAGGGGATGGATCGGTCGAGAGCTTGGATCCAGGTCATTGCTACGCTCGTTCGTACTCCTTGATGGAAGAATCTTGCTTGAGGTCAGCCGACGGGCGCGGGTTTGGGACAAGGAGATGGCTGGGTTGATATCTGCGCCCTAGCATCGGAAGAGATAAGAGGTAGGGTTGGGCCAGTTGGTGCTAGCAGCCAGGAGAGAGAAAGAGATGATTGGTTGAAAGGCCCTGGCATAGGAAGAAAGAATTGGTGGACTCGCTTCCCCATTGGTGAAGAGCAATGAGAAGGAGCTGTAAAAGCATTATGTTCTATTACACTAGATAGAAGTAGAGCGCCTTGCGCGAGACCCAGCAAACAGAGGAGATTCAATCACGAAAGCCCGTCTTTTTGATTAAAACCTAAATTCCTTTCATAGAGCTGGTGGCAAACTTCAAAAGTTCATGAAATGAAATCCGGTTTTTCAGAGAATCGATACCAATCTTTCCCACTTAGATAGACTCCGGGGGGATATAGGGAGAAATTACTTTATATTCCCACGGGGAACAGGCCTTCTCTTGGTCCCGGAATAACCGGATCGGGATCGATTGCTGCGTTAACTACCCGAAGTTATCTTTCGTGTCCCACGGCCCCTATTAACGTATTAAACACCTCACTGAACATCTCGACCCGGCCAGACACAGGAAGAAAAGAACCCGCGATCAATGACCTAGCCAAGTAGTGAACGGCTCCTATTAATGACCGGCCAGGATCATCTAAGTGGGAAGGTCAAGTTGGGTCAATCACTCAACCTAGTCAGTGTAGATTACACTCCCAGCCTTAACCCTGTCTCTCGTCTTTCCCCTGGCGAGCACGAAAGAAAGTATACGACCACCTAACGCTCTTTCTTCCCACCCTCGATAGGAGCTTTCAAAAAGATAGGAAAGAGAGTCATGTGAATGAATGCCCCCCTTGTGGGGGGGTACGGCGTTCTATGGCGAAAAAAAGAAATAAAGGAAAGCGGGGGGAAGTAAAGACTAAGCTTTATCAGACAGACAGCTAACTCCATTGGCATTGGATAGGAGAGAGATGGAAGGATACAAAGCACAGATTTACAATCACTGATCGCATCCGAAGCATTGAAGGCTAGCGATGTCACCTCCGGGTAGGAGTTCCATTCAAGAAGATGGATCCGTTTAAGCCGCTATTTCATCAGCATCTGGCACTGCTTGACTTGCTTTCACTGCTTTTTTGAGCTTGAACGTGGCACTCAGTCAACTAAAGTCTGTCCTCCGTCAAAATGAAATGGCAATAATCGATCAAGAAATTCAACACTGGAGTGCAGCGCAGGGCTTCCACTCAAAGAGGAAGCCCCAGCGGAACGGTCAACTAAGAGTGAGCAATTAGAATTGACTAAAGAAGTGAAAGGGGAACAGTCTTATCTTAAGAGTAGGTCGAATGAACGTGAACGAGTTGGTCGACTTGCTAATCGGCTTGACCTCTTTTCGTCGGTAAATCACTCTTTGTTGTCTTTCAAATAATCTATCTACTTACTGGAGTGACCGAAGTGCTTCCTGAAACAAGCACGATGGAACGGTCAGGAAATAACTCGTATCGGGAGAGGAGTAGGAGACACCCCGTATGAGCTTTTGTAGGAGCAAGCTGACCGAGTTTCAGACCCCGGATAGGAGTCCTTCTTTATCTTTATTGACCTTGAAGTTTCGGCATACAAGTAAGCACGAACATGAATAGGAGCAGGCAATGGAATTGTATCACAATCGGAATATGTTGAATAGGCGTAATAGCCCGTCTGCCAGCTATTGGAATAGGCCACCCGTCTTAGCCACCTTATTTTGAAGGAGCAAGCCAGCAAGTCTTCCGGTGACTAATCTCCCATCGCTAGCAAGTCCAACCGGATCTTCTTTCTCTCCCCAACCGGTAACCAAAACAAACAAGCCAGCTTCGGTAGTGGTAGTATGTTAAGAATAGGAAAGCATTCAAAAGAACAATGAAGTAAAATTACTTTATAGTTCGATCTGGTTTTCATCATTGTCGACAGAAAAGAAAGAAGGGAGTGTTTTAATTTCCTTTGTTTGTTGACCGAATCCCATCTTTCTCAGTTACATGCCGATATTTTGCCTTTGTTTCGGCTTTTAATTAGCCTAAAAGTTTTTCCATTTAATCACTGACAAAACCTACCTTTCAATTCGACTTTAGAACAATCAATCGAACGGGTAAGGCCAAGGTAAGGGCCTGTTCATAATCCCTATTCAAATTGCTTGCTTGACTGATTAAGGTGGCTTTCCTGTTGTTCCAGTCACTGTGGCTCTTGCTTGAGCCGAGAAGTACAGAAGGCACAGAGGTGAGAAGTTTTTAGTACGAAAAATGGACAGGTTTCAAGTAAGGCGAGTAAGAGAAGGTTAGAGAGAACCGTTGCTTTGACATAAAGGTTTGCCTTAAAAAAAAAAAGGAAAGTAGCACTAGAAAAGCAAATAGAGAGAGTACAAGACAGAACTAAATAGGTGTAGAGTTCGGAGTAGCGAAGAGGCTTTGATGACGAAGCGAAGGTACGAAGTGGATCCCTCCGAATCATTTTAGTTCTATACGAGCATAAACAATAACCATTTAGAATACCTGCAGGTCGAGGGAGAACTGGTTTGATTCATTTTCCACGTAGGCTTACCTTGTGACCTCTATTTCCCTCCCGTAATAGAACTTTCCACAGAAAGCAGCTCGCACTCGGTAATAAGACTTGAACATGGATTCTTTCCCATCGACTGGACCTTTCACAGGGACCAGGAACAAGGACCCGGACGAATAGGGAACGGGAACTACTCTTTTCGTTTTGGGATTTTAGTAGGCGGGACCAGCAACATGAACAATCGGACCAAGCTATTAAGCCAACTAACAAAGCCACAAGCTACAGGCAGGATCCTTTGTTAGCTCTACGATTAGGGAGTACGTCACCTTCCCTTCTCTTGAGGAGCCTCGTCGTATGTTGAGTCTTTCTTTTCTTTTTCACTATAGGCATCGGCACAGGCACAACACAAGCAAAGAAGCAATCTATACCATTTAGGATAGAATTGCTCGCCACTGAATAGTAAAGAAAGGAAACTCTTTCTTTGCCTCTGGTTAAGCCCCCTATTACGTAAGGCATCGCAAGCTCCTCGCTTTCCGCCAGAAAGCAAAGGCAGCAAGATATGGAGCAGGCCATGAAATAAGTGGAATTTAGAATGCCCTATAGTTGCAATAGGACCTTTCACAGAGACCAAGGCCAGAACCTCCACCAGCCAACGTGTCTACTCGAATGACTCTTTCATACAGTATGCAGAGTGCTTGCTTCAGCTCCAGCTACTAAAGCCAACCAAGAGACCTGTTCATACAACAATATTCCAACTCGTCTTCCTGCTCTAGTTCTTTATGCCTTTGTTCGTTCCTTTTCTTTTGTTGTCCCCAAGTTCTAGGCCCGTTTTGCTGCTGTGCTCCCGTCTCTCTTTTTTCTATCCCGTCGTTAAAGTGCTTCTATCTTTAGCCACTCAAGGAGAAGGGCTCAGTTCGTGAGTCTAGTTCTGTTGAGTAGTTCAGGAAGTCCTTTCGTAGGCTGATCTTCTTGAGTCACAAAACTTCTTCCGATAGATCGACGAGAAGGTTCATCACTTGTAACAAGTCTCGTTAAAGAAGACCTTTCCATGAATGATGGAATAAAGCAAGCAAATAGGTATTCATAGGTAACATCAATAGATGCATCGGTCGCCCTCATCTCTCTATCGAGAACGGGGAATAGAAGGAAGACTCCACTCTCCATGAAGAAAAGGTCCGTAACGTGGGGCTTTCATTAGCCAAAAACTGGAATTTTGGGTCTGATCCCAGGTATTACGAAGATCGAAAATAGGCATTATTTGTTTGTAACATCTCAAATGATAAGATAAATAGGATGCTTGTTAGGAGTAGGGGCTCGCCCTTCCGTCTTTCTTTCTTCCCCCATCAAATGTATATTCTGTCGTTAAATGTTATTTGGTTGAATGAGCTGCTTTTTCAATTGTAGGACTTTCCGTATCAGTAGAAGGGGGAGCGAAATCAAGGAGTTCTTCGAATTCTTCTTTTCATAATTCTTCTTACTTGGTCTTCCCGGTCTATCTCGACCAGCTTATACCGAATCGGTGCTTTACGCTTTAATTAATCGGTCGCTGAATCCGTAGTTTTAGTATCGCTTGTAAAGTAGTCTCCTACCAAAAGACTCTCAATCAAGCCCTCACACCCCTACTAGGTTAAAACCCCATTTTCCCAAACTCTAATAAAATGGGGCATCCTCTTATGAAGTTCGTATTCTAGTTAAAACCTCTTATGATAGGCCTATCCTTTATCCTTTATCTATCAGCGGATAAATACGGAACTACGTAAGTAAAGGCCATGGTCGCTGCATCTGAAATCGTTCGTTCACCCGAAAGTCCTCTCTCTACGCTAAATCATTTGGGCTCTTTCACACAGGAATTTTGTGAATAAGGAAGTTTCTTCTCGGTTTCGCATGCCGATTGGCAACTGCTCTATTTCGTATCACCCCACCCAGACCTATACGCTATTTCACCTATATAATATAAAATTCCTGGAAAAGGCAGACCCACATACGGGACCCTGACCATGCACCGAGATAGGATGACCTATAAGGCTTTTCTTTCGTTTCACTCTCCGAAGTGGCGTGGCGCAAAGCCCAATTGGAAAAGGGGAGCGGGTCTGAGGAAAAAAGAACCTTTATTCATTTATTCAAACTAATCGCTGCAGGATTAGTTCTCTCATACGGGTCAGCCTAGGAAACGTAATATCATAGCACATTCAAAAGCGAAGCGTCAGACAAAAGATCTTCTTTTCTTTCGTTAGAGAAGAGATTCGATTCGGAACGACTTTTTCTATGTCCATACATGGTATCAGACAGAGCAATCTGATCAAATGAATCCTTATCCCTCTATCCCTCTGAGCGCTAAAGCGAAAGCCTGGTGAATGATAGGAGGGCGGTCTTTCTTTATTGGTGTGTTCTATCCTTGTGGAGGGGGAGGGTCTTCGTTTAGTCTATTGGTATGGTATTCTCTCAGTCTATTGTTGTAGTTAGTTGAGCTTTTCTGCTTCCAGGTTTAAAAATGTAGGTGCGTACTGCTCTTTTTACTAGTCTGACTTCTTATCGGTCGTGGCTGATTGAGCTGGTTCGCGTAACTGCGAGACGATTCGGTTTGTCCGTGACGCTTCTGGGCGGTGCCCCGGATCCTGGAGAGCAGAGGATGATCAAATCCGCTACGCCCTACTTTCGACCTCTTTCCAGCGCCTTTTGCAGATAGATAAACTTCTGGTCTTGCCTAGGTTTATGGAAGAAAGGTTGATTCTTTGAATCCGATGGTTACCACTGCTATCGTCAAGCTTGGGCATGGTGCAACAAGAAGATAATTAGCAGAAAAAGAAAAAGAATAGGTAGGATTCGATCCAAGGGCCTAACTTCAGTGTCCACAACCGGGGTTTTCCAGACCACCCTTGCATGTTCACGCGTATATCCGATAGGATGCTTCATATTACCTATATTTGCCATAAGCCTAATTTCCCATAACCAGAAATGCAAAGTTCGTTCCTCTCCCTAAGGCTACGAACTACGCGAACTGAATTGAATTGGAACTGAATGTACTGAAACAACCAAGGCCCGACTCCTGTTGGTGCGCAAACACTACATCCAGCAAAAAAAAAGATATCCCCGGCTGCGACTGCTTTCTTTGCAGTTCGGTTAGCTGGGCCGCTCTTTCCTGTTATGCCTCTGAAAGCCCAATGAGCTTCGGGTGCCGTTGCCCCCTTCAATTAGAATAGATCTTTATTTAGTGTCCTTTCTTCCTGTGGGGGTTATGGAAAGTGTGAAATAAGAATAAGTAGGAATCGTTGGAACTAGATGAAAGCCAGTGCCAGTTCATGAATGAATGGCAAACGGTGCCGCTATGGGATGCGGTTCCAGCATTGGCGGTTCGTGTTTAACGTCTTTCCAGTCAAATCAAATCTTTGTTGAATGGCCGTTTTTCGAGGCTTTTAGCCGGTTCAGTAATGGGATGACTTTACCGTTGATGAAGAAAATCACGGCTTGTTAGCACATTTTTCTTTCACTGCTGAATGCGATTGGCCTTTAACAAGACCCAGGTAGGATAAGGCACCAGTCTCTCTTCGAAGGACTCTATGCCTCTTCGAGAATCCTCATAGTGAGGACCCTGAGTTAATCTGATTTGGATTGCTCTGGCGTCTTTACGATGAGGTTGCAAAGAAAGGTCCGTCCTATATGGCCAATATCCTTGCGGACAGTAAGTTAACTCATCCTCTTACTTTAGAAGGAGGGATCTCCGGTACCCATGAAGAGTAGATTACCTATCCTGTCACCGCTCCGTGGGCTTTTATGATTACACTACTCACGAATCTATCTATCCAATTTCTTACTTTTCTTGACTTGTCTCCGATTGCCATGCTGCGCTTTTCGCTCCTTATCCCGTACAGAACGAAGTGAATCTTATTTAAACATTAATAGCTACGGGCCCTCTTATTGCACTGAATGACGGATCACATGGGGCCTACTAATGCAATGTTTGCTCCGTGTAGGAAGGCATTTTTCACATAACGCTGGTATAGGGACCACTTCTTTAATGCAGCAATAGCCAGTAAAGTCCTAATCTTCACAACTGGACTGAAGTTAAGGTTTCCTCCAAATCTATCCAATATTCTTGAGCAAGGCCTTTTGCTACTTTAGTTTGTACCTAACGAAAAAAGAGCCATCCGCTTTACGCTTTACCTTGTACACAACGAAGTTTCAAATCGATCGCTTACCTTAAGTAAAAGGAAGCAAATAAACTCCCAGGTATTCTTTCAAGAGCTTGTAGCTCTTCAACCATGGTCTCTCTCCAACATGATTGAGATTACGAAATATAATTCATAAAAGTTTTCGGGTTCTTTTATAGAGAAGAGAAAGACGCTTCATATACACGATGACAAGGAGCGTAGCGAATTGCATGAAACCAAAGCCTTGAACAGGACGAGAGAGACGAGAGGAATAATGGCCTACCTCAGGCATGTTGTCTGGAACTGGATCATGGCTTGAGTCTGGAGAGGGAGAAGCGTTGGTTTACTGATCTCTTTCAGGTCCTGGCTGAGCTTCAACAAGATCTGGTCTTAGACGAAGTTTCTTTCTGGTATACACTATGGTTGATGGTGTATGAGTCACAGGCTTCTCTGGCTGATATATATGAGTCATTTTTCACGGTTAAACTCTCCGGGGGCAAACAAAACGTCACTAATCAGTGTAGGAGAGGTTGAAGTGGAAGCAGTGGAGGCAGAAGGTCGCAAATCGCCACTCCCCCTTCAAGTAGCTAATTCAAAGCAAAGGCGGAAAGGGTGGAGACAGGGAAAGATTCGTCAAAGGAAAGTCTCGGGCCTCTACTACTAGAATAGAAAGGAAGAACCTTTCCTCATTCCAGATTCGTCACTCTTCAATTCACTTCTGGATTTAGGAAGGAATTTTTTCACCTCGACTGACCACAGCCCAGTCGAAAGCTGCAATAGATTCGACCACATACTATGATTATGAAGGGGATTGGTAAGGGATCTCTGATCCTGATCCTTGCCGGGAGAAAGATTTTTAATGTAAATGTATAGGATGGATTGGTTGTAATGTTAACGAGCTTGTATATAATCCAATGTTCAGTGAGATGACTTTCCTACTGACTGAATCGCTTTCATTAGTTGAAGGAAAGGCCCCGCCTGGTCCCACTTACGAGTAGAGTTAGGAAATCTCGCATATCCGCTGTGTGAGTTAGAACATGAAAGACAGTCAGCCTTGGGACTGGATTTGTTGAGGTCGCGAAAGTCAAGGCACATGCTTTCTCTGCCGTCCGGCCGGAAGGCGAAGCCAGACTGTTTTCTTTCCGTTGAGAGTGGCTTTCATCTCCTATTCAAGATTAAACAGAAAGTCTGATTCTGTAAATCGGCTTTCCTAGGCTTTTTCTTAAAAATCTTACCTATCATTAGAAATTTTCTTTAATTGAAGGAAGAATAAGGGAAGGGTGACGGTCCATCGCAGAAAGACATGCCGTTAAAATCCTCCGATCCATAGATCGCAAACCCCATTATGGCGCACCCCGCCACAATAAATCTTATATCCCTGACTCCAGAGTAGAGGATGGCATCGCTGAGGCGAAAGTCCTATATTATTATAGTATTCCTGTTGATGTCGGCCTCTCCTCTCTTTCGGCATAGCCTTTTTCTCTCCTTTTTACTCCCCTGCTGCCTCCATCTCCCGGCTGTTCTCTCCTGCTTTTCCTGTCGCAGATCCGCTGTCATTGATGGAAGATACTGCTCTCGAACTCGAATCCCCTCTTGTCCCTGAGCCTTGAAAGCGGAAATTGGATCCATTAGGTTCTTCGATTCTTTCAAAACAGACCTTGCGTCGTTTTAGCACAGAAGAGAGAGAGCCAAGGGGGCTTCTGCGGGCGATTCTGTAACCGCGGGCAGCCCGGCCGACTTAATGATGGCCGCGCATGAGATCGCACGAGACCACTTCGATTATGAGTCGGGGGATGCGAACATAGTGGCCCTAAAAGAGCGCTGAAACTATACCTTCCTTGTCCCTCTGGACCTATTAACCTCACTAACCCCCCTGTTGTTGGATATTTAGAGTCAGTTGGATCAGAACCAGCAACAGATCCTACTATTAGTTTATGGTCTCTGCCTTTCTTTACTATGTTCCTATCTATGGATCTCGTGTAAAAAAAGAATAAAAATAGGCTGGTTCCGTCGCTCGTCTTATGGAGACGTGTGTGCCAGGGGAATGGAGGGTAAGCTCTTTTGAGCTACAGTTTATGCATATTCGGATCTACTGTTGGAAGCTCTTGTTTTCGCTGTCTACTCTCTATATGGGCCCCCCTATACCAGTTTTCAGGGATGACACCTAAGGCTGATAAGGCTGAGTGGGGACCCACGCTTAAGACTGAAAGGAGAGGCTGCGAAGCCACCACCGGGAGAGGCACGAAGTTCTCGACTGAAAGGAGAGGGAGAGGACACATTGGACTTTCTTGGGGAATCATTCTTTCTTGCCTTGCTTTCTTAACAGTACAAGATTCACATAAGAAGGCATAGGCTTAGGGACTGTTAGCAGTTTAGTTAGCTGTATTGGAGACGAATACTGACTATCCTAGTCGTAGGAGTCAGGGGAATGCTTTCCCCTAGGAGCAGGATCGATGTAATTGACCAGCTTGAGAAGGAGGTTTAGCGGGCAAGGGGCGAATCCATGCATTGAACTAACAAAGAAAACAAGCATAGGCTTTTGGGTTTTAGGCTAGGCTTTCAACAAGGGAGGACAAAGCAATCGACCCAAATACGAAGCCTTTGTTACGACACAACGTAGACCTATATTATATAATTATATAAAGATAGATGTAAGGTGTCCGGCCAGAGTGAGCTTATGGGATGTAGCTAATTCAACCAGGTCTTAACCTCAAGGAAAGGCGGCATGCCCTAGAAGAAGCTCATAGACTTGTTAACAATTCTTTCTTCCTAACTAAGCCGAAACCCACGGGGAGAGTGATGAATAATAGCCTACTGGGAGAAATGATTTGCGTTATCATTCGAGTCAATGCGGTGACTAACCTTCCCGCTTCCAGAAGAAGGTCCGGCATCCTTTTGTCATCCGATAGCGTCACCGAAATCACCAAGTTAGGTTCACGACCTTTGTAACCTCACGGCCACCATCTTTCCCAGAGCTTGTCCCTCACTTCCACTCGGAATGGATGCTGTTCCAAAGTCAGGTCGGCAGGGGCAAGACTTGGCTAAGGCCTTCAATCCGGATAAGGGCATGTTTCAAGCTCATAGGTCACTCTTCCTAGTCCAAATGCCATACGACCATAGGTCCTCTTGCCTTTGGCATGGCACATGTAACTTGGGACCTCCATCCATACCTGGGGCACGCTCTTCAGTCCGTTGCAAGGGTCACGGAAAGGAAAATCTTAACTTGAAGCTACCAAGATCCAACGGTGTCCTTATAGAAGGAATTGAAAATTCTCCCTCTATTGCCCCGATGGGACTTTGAACAGCGAGGGATGTGAGGATGGTGTTAAGCGTCCTTCGGACCTTTTGCTGTTGCAAGTGCAAGCCGGTAGGTTTCTAACTATCACAGTGTTAAGAGGAGATAAAAAGGCCTTTCCCTTGAGCCCCTTGTTAATGGGAGGACGGGTTCTATTAAGAATAATAAAAAGATTCCTGGGATCGATTTAAACTCGGAGATAGCCGGGTCTATAGCTTTGTGAACAGCATCGGATGACATAGCAAAGGTAGCCGCAAGAGAGCTACTATGTCTTAAGCCCGAAACTAATCCTTCTAGTCTACCTACGTTATTCTTTTCTTTTGGAACGTAAAAACTGCTATGCGGATTCAATCAATTTCAACAAGGGCCACCAATCCTTCTTGATCAGTTTTATTGACATAAAGATGCTTTCTCACTCTAGCTAGGGATAATTTCCTTTTCTGTCAATCGATGAGAACTTCTTTCCCTAAACAAGGGCGGTCGTCCCAAGCACTACTGTTAGCGAAGCTAGCTTTAGGATAGATAGACTTGTTTTGGGATAGAGTGTTCTGTCAATAAGCTAGTTTTTCCATCAATAGGAACTACTGGGCAAGGCATAGGTTCTTGCTTACCTGGATTGGCTGCTCATCTTTCTTTCCAGGGATTCAATCAACTCGGAAGGAAGGAATTACATTAGCGGCACGAACGAGTAAGAAGAAAGAGAGGATGCAAGGGCAGAGGCGCGAAGTGAAGCAGCTTTCCCCAACCCAATACATAGGTTCAGAAGCAGAATGGGGCAAGGCCGAGGAACCGCCATCTCTTTTCATTTCGTAGGGTGAGGGGTTCCTATCCGAGTCAAGAAAGAAGATGAGCGCCGTTTTAACGAAAGGTGACGGAGGAGAGAAAGTTAGATTACTAATCTATACTAATCTATCAAGTCCTGAGTTCGGCTGCTTTCCCAGGCAGAGGAGAAGCAATATCGAACATCTCTCTCTTCATCTTACATACGATGATAGGGAGCTAGAAGCCATCCCCTTCGCACGCCCTATGACGCCCAGTTCTGGCAGCTAGTTTCAGGAAAGAACCGGCATCTAATTGAATTGATGATTTCTCCCCGTCTTGAATAGAATGAATAGAAAAAGTAGAAGCAGCTTGATCGAGAGGTTCCGGAGCTGATAGCATTTTTCATCGGGTCGGGATCCCATTCTCTTTATCTATGAGGGCTGAACCTTTACACCGAAAGCAAAGTGCATTCAAGGTCCTTCTGTACTGACTTCAAAAGGCTAGCTTAAAGCCGCCGAAGAAAGAGTGCCCATGACTATGGCTGGAAATCAAACTCTTCCTTTTCAGTTCAGGCCGGTTCGTTCAAGGCCATTAGTTCAACCGCTTCTTGCCCTACTACGGTTTTCAACGGAATCAGAGAAGCTTTTAGAGAAGGCAGGGGCTAATCTTATCTTTAGGCCGGGTTCAGGTAAAGAATGGTTTCCGGGAAGTGGGTATGCGGGCTTCTTTCACACAAGTATAGGAAAACTGTAAAACGAAGAGCTAGAAGAGAAGAAACTCACTCTGACGATCTAAAACAAAGCCACACTAGTCTTGCTATCTTTTCTACAGCATGTTACGACTCGCATGCCACTATCATATATGAACCAGATGACCATTGATTTTTCTATCTACAGTTTTTAGGTGCTAATCTAGTTATGGACTATGCCCGAGCATGGTCATAAGCTCGTACCTTACGGTCGAATGAGTTTCACTATGTTCAACTAAATGAGTTTCACAAAGAGATTCGTTTCACTATGTTCAACTCATTCCCGTTCAGTTGCTGAAAGATAGAGATAAGGTTTTCTAACAATGGCAGATCAAGCATTGAACTACTTAATAGAGCTAATTTCCGTTCTTGCCTTACCCGCGTTTATTTTGATTATTGCCACCTGGCGCGTCGCCAGGCTGCGCTCATTAACCCCAGAAACCTTGCAGGAACGGGTGGATGCGTCAGTCTCTGATACGCTGAAAGAACAATTACAACGGGTAGTCACCCCGCTATTTGAAGAAAATAATGTGATATTGCCACCTGGCAAAGATGGCTATGATGTTATTGAGTTTCTTGTTCCTGGAGATAATGTACAGTTACTAGCGGAAATGTATACTAATTTATCCCAGTTAGGTGTTGAGAGTCATACCTACCTATTACTTATTCAGGCAGTAAATACCTTGGGAGGCTAATATAACCTCCCTATAATCCTGCACTAAAAAAAACGGAGCTCGGCACAACCTAACGATACATCCAATACCAATCTTACACTCCTTTCTACTCTTCTGAAGTGTGGGAAAAGAAAAGGGTCCCGTCCACCGGATTACTTTACTTCAGTCAACAAGAGTACAGGAACCGTGTAAAAAAAAGGGGTCGAGAACTACATAGATCTGAGACTTTCCTTCCTTGATCTGGGAGGTAAGTTATGTAGGCGTACAACTCAACCTAGGAGCGGAAGCCACTCGACTGAAAGGTACGTAGTTGCTTTGAAGAACGAGATTCTAAGAACAGAGTGAAACTCATTCGACCGTAAGGGAGAGGGGACTCCTTTCATGAAACCTTCTAGAATGGATTCTGTTTCCCCTGATCTTAAGGTCAGATACAAAAGGGGACCCTCTCCCACTATGAACGAAAAGATGCACAAGCTCGATCCATTATCCAATCACTTGACTTGAACTTAAAGTGTTGCCCGATAATGTCTTAAACAATCTCTATAGTTAGTTAAGAATGTTGCTTGCTGCCGATCCCATTCGCGCATGAAGGCTACTAAGGCATCTCCTGCCTTTTTTCCGGATGTTCCCTTGTAAGGCAGAAATCCCCTCGACTATTTGATTTGGGGCGGATTCGTAAACCTTTAAACGGTCAGCTAGCCCTATCAAATAATCACTGCGCATAGAGATTCGATTCAAGGAGCTAGTGAAGTGATCCAATTGGTGGCGAAGCTCAAGCACCGGTGGTGCCAGAGGAGGATTTCCCTGTTCGGGTTGGAAATGAGCCGGAGCATCATCCATTTTCAGGATAAGCCACTCACCCCAATTGGCACACACAAGATAAATCCACAAGGGGATAAAAAGAGTTGAATCGAGTCCACTCTTTTCTAATATACCACGGACCAAGGAACTTCAAAATAAGAAAAGCGATAATAATGGGGATCACATTGGTGGGAATATAGGCCGATACGTCTGATCTTGTTTCTTGATTGAGTAGAAAAGGAACTGCAGTGATCTTGAATATTGAATAGTCTTGTTCTTTAGGGAGTGATCGGGAAGCATTCTCTCGACCCTACCCTTCTCATACGTCTTTATGAAAGCCTCTCGCTTTTCGAGATCCGGTCCATCATCAACTCAGTTAGATCTTCTTGTTTGCCTGCTTTGATTAGGCTTCCTTGGTAGGGCATTTCGTGCTGAATTATACCTTTTATCAGCCGGTTGGGCGCTAGCGCGGCCCGCTTCGCTTTTGTTGCGGAGCTCACTGCTTTTGTGCTTGTTGCTTGTAGCCCCATCCCCGAGTTTTTAAGGGAAATTGGTTCAATCGCTATTCCTACCCTACCTATCGAAATCCGTATTTCGTATTTAAAGTAGGCTAAGCCGTCGAAGTCTTCCAATTCCGTCTGTTGATAAGAATTGTTGTAAGTGAAGTTGAATGCTTTTTTCGTGGGGTATTTCATGTCTATCTGCGGATTCTCCCTTCGGGGGATGAGTATAAGAGCTCGCCCAAAGTTCCCCCATACGACAGCTCCGCGGAGTTTTGCGGGCCGGTCAACGAGCTTGAAGGTTCTTCTTTCGAGACGGGACATGAAGCTTTTTTGGCGAAAACCTTGCTTTCAGGTAAGGAATAGGAATAGGACACTATTTGATTTGGGAGTGAAGGTTCCATTCCCAGTTACCACCCCTGGGCCCTTAGAGCGTCCTTTCATAAAGGCAAGGCGATAGGATTAGATCCGGGCTGGAGTATCTTTTCCTATGCTATGAAGTTGGGAATTACTATCCACGGATTCGCTTGTCGTTGTATTGTGTCACATCGACTGTCGGTTGAATCTCAATCTCGTATCAACGGAAGCTACTTGAAAGTAGGAATCTGAGTGGAAAAAATCCTCCGGCGCGAACGATCAAAGAAAGATACATCCTATCTAACAGCTATAACAGCATCCAAGTTGCGAAGCAAAGCAAGGACCCGGCTTCGTGGACAAGAAAGAGATAGAAGAAAGGGCATGTCCAACATATACCACTCGTCCACATGCATTATCCCTTTCTCAAAATCTCTCAACTGCTCATCTCCTTATACAGGAGGACCTTGCGACCTGACGAGAAAGAGCTAAGGTGGGAGTGCTATATTAAGCCACCATCTAACTAAGATAGCAAACCTCGTCTGTACCCCAGACTCTTCCGATACACCGGATTTAGCCCCCTTCCCTTAACTTAATCCCTCTCGAGTCACAGCTCAAAGCAGTGCTCACCCCTAATGTACTAATGATCACGTCCGCAAACAAAAGCGACGTAATCCTCCGGGAAATGAGTCACAAAAGTCTAAATGTATTACATAAAGTCTTCCCTACATTCTCACTTCAATCCAATTAGGCTTGATCGCTTTCCTTCAATGCCCGGCGAGACCGATCCAAGGGCTCACAGCAGTGAGGATCGAATTTTGACTAAAAAATATCATCCAATCCAGCATTCATAACCAGCCGCAAATAAAAGAATAGGATCAATTACTTAACAGCACTTGCTTTCCCTAAACTATCGAAGCGAAAGTGAAAGAGGGAATTCTATGATCTAGGATCCCCTATCGGAATCGAAATAAAGAGATTATTAGCCAACTATGCCCTTCATTGCTAGTAGTGCAAAGTTGGGATGGAGCTTTCACTAAGATAACCAGGGGCGTAGCGCTTTGATTTGATTCAAAGTTTCTATTTCTATATAGATACAAAGGCCTTTGAAAGACCCAAATAGTAATAATCCCCGCCGTTAAATGATTTTTTTTATAAAATAACTTCCCCGTGAATCGATTTAAGTATGAAAGCTTCGTGCCCCTCACCCGAGGCTTACTTGAAGACCTTTCGAGAACTAGAAAGAGGAAAACTGGATAAGAAGAAAGGAACACGCTTTATTAAAAATCCCGTGAAAGAAGGTGAGTTAAATAAAGTAGTAAACTAAGCCGAAGCAAGGGATGAAGGAGAAGTAAATACCCGGAAAAACAGATTGAATACCAGGAGATTCAGGGGAACGAAATCTCCTAAGAGAAGAAGAATCGGGTCGACATAAACACTTTTTCGGTTAAAAGAGTATAATGAGAAAGCATCTGTTCACGTTCGTAGTTGCAATAACTTTTCTTTTTTTAATCGAGATTGACTTGGTGTTCGGTCTACCGCCTTAGATTAGAAAGAAGGGGATTTTTGAAAAAGCGAATCTCCGTCTTGCTCTCATGCTACAGTGCGCCAGGTTTAGTCAGTCGGGAGTCATTCTTTTGTTTTTCTTCAGCCCTTTAAGAGAGTAAGGGCGTACTGAATGGTAGTGTGGGAGTTGGCGCGTAAGCTCCAGACCCCGTAAACTCATTCAATGAATTCACCACGCGGTTGAATTATACTCCGTATTTACCTGCAATCAATGGAATGGGACATCTCACGAATTGGATTTGAACCAGCGCTTTCCAGATGCATGACCCAGATTGAAACCTTTCTTGGTAACCCGGTTCGTCTTCGACTCGAAAGCAAGACTAAAGAAGACTACATCCGGGGGGTGGGTGTGCTCTGTCCTTCTATCCATACCAAACAAGTTCCCACCCATCCTCATTCGCACTAATAGTATCTATATCTTTCCTTATAGCTTATAGGGACTGTGTGATATTCTCTAATACTACTAATTAAGCATAGTAACGAGGGCGTTCATCTGGTCCTTACTTATCCCCTTTTCGGGGACTAGCCCGCGCTAACCCTGCGGTGAAAAAATAGAACAAGAGGAAGAGCCTTATTTAACGTTTCTGTCCATCCTTCGGAGTTCCGCCTCCGTCGGTAGACTTTGGTCTATTTTGGATTCGGAATAGTATTGGCTTGCGAGCCCTTCCTGCTCTAAGCTCTTTAAAATACGATCCAAAGCAGCAGGAGTTCCGTACTTCTCTTCGAAGTGCAAAACGATTTGTTCGCCCCTTAGGGCCCCCAACGGGCGCATCCTTTCCTGCTGCCTTAATTGATTGATCTTATCTTCTATTTGAAACTCACGAGTTGTTATCCACTCACACAGTTGGTCGGGACCCAACCTCCTTAAGTGAGCCTCCAAAGTATGGTCCTCCTGGGCCAGAGGAGGATTTTGTTCCGCTGGAGCAATGATTTTTTGCATTGCCTGTTCCGCTCCAGCAAACCATGACTCTGTCGGTGAGGCCGGAGTACTTGGCCCCACAGATGGGTCTTCCCTTGCCGGCAAAGGGAGCTTTTCTCCCGAACCCTACTTCACTCAATCAATATCCTAAGCTGAATCCTACCTCTAAACCACCAACAGCGGGAGAGCCGACATGAAATGATAGATGTGCAGCGCATTCTCTAACAGGAATAGCAAAGACCCCTCCTATTGTAACTAACCTCTTGTATGACCCCAACTTAAAAAAGGCATTTTCGGGGACTAGCCTCCTTTAGTCGATTCCTCTCCCTCTGCGCAAGCTAGAGATTCTAAGAACATAGTGAAACTCATTCAGAGACTACGTACCTCTGCGCGAGCTAGAGATTCGTTTCACTATGTTCAACTCATTCAGAGACTTCGTACGTTGGTCGAGCAACTACGTACCTCTATGCTGTTGGAGAACTCTGCAAGGGTCTTTCCCCTCCTTGACTGAGCAATCTAACCGTTAGGCACGAGGGCGCCTTTCCCGCTCTTAGTCTAGACCCGAACTGAAACTGTCGTTACACTCTTCTTTCTATCCCGGACCCTTCAAACGTTGGTTCGGCCTCTCTTCTCAAGGGCAGGGTTGTGGATCCCAAGTTGTGAAACTATCTCAAATAGGCTTCACTTGCCTGACTTCTTTCGCTTCATCTTTCTCTTCGTCAAGTAGCGTCACGTAGATGTGCTCCGCTTCGGGGAGTGACAAAAGAGTGTCTGATGATTCCCCCAATCTTGTACCGCTGTCAGTCGTTGCATCTCGCTCTACTGAATGACTGGGCTTATTCTCGGGTGGACTACTAAAAGAAAAGGTAAGGTTTGTGGGTCAGTTCTTAAGGAAATTAGAAAGAAACCTATATAAAGTATAAAGATGTAATTGACTTTCACTTTACCTTTTTGTTAAAAATACGGCTTTCACCACCTGATATACACGAATCAGGTGTCGGCGGGTTGGGTTGGTTGAAAAAGGACGTGATTCATGCCATTGCTGGATCCACACTACCAGCATTCCTCCCGGTGGGAGAACACATACACACCTATTTGTATCGACCGGATCTAAACCCCCATATGAAGCCCCGGTTGTGCGGAAAATACCTACTTCTGAGTTGGTTATATCCATCTCTCTTGCCTTTTTGAACCAAACTCTCTTTATCACATTACATAGGATAATAGAAGATTCCTATTTATATGCAACATTTCGGGAGTGATTCGTAACATCCATTCGTTATATAGAAGAAAATGGAATATATAACGAATAAAAGTAGGCGGCTTGTGAGCTTGCCCCTTCGCCTCGTTTGAATAAGAAAGGTATCCTTATTTCGATCCATTTCATTATCGTCACACTTGCGACTTGACTAAGCCCCGTTTTCTGCTTTCAAGCCGGAGTGGCATATCCAATGAATGGCGAAAACAGGCAAAGTAAAGGCTGAACCGAGTGGCTGGAAACCTGCTAGCCCGACTTATTCTTTATCTCTTTCCCCTCGTAACCTTGGTAGGCTATTAGCTTTTTCATGCTAATCCTCTTTCTTAAGGTAAGCGCTTGACCCCATTCGTTGATCAGGGCTGGGAACAACAACAGGAATAGAAAGCTGATCGGGTGCGACTGGCAGCGGGTTAGCTAGGTATCCTGGATCGTAGTTCAGGGATGGATAGGTAGTTCCTACTTCGATTTCCCAATCAGCCATTCGATCGAAAGGTTTTCCTCAATAAAAGGGCTTTATCTTTCTAGAAAAGCTACTATTTTCCCGAAAAGACGTAGTTTGATAGTGACAGTGAGGGCCATTCCGTGGTCTATAAATTTCTATTTTTTTCATACAGGGGTAGCCATCGTATCGTAGGAGTACTAGCTATTTGGCCTTCCCCCCCCCCCCAGGCGATCCGACCGAGAAAGAAAGGACCAATGCCATGAGAACTAGAGAACTGGGATGAATGGCTGTGCTACTAAGTTAAGTAAAAGGGCTTGATGAATGTGCCACCTATATTCGATGGACGGAAACGGACCCTGCCCACTCGAATTCTCAGCCATCCCACAAGACCGAACCAACCAATCCTTGCCATAGGAAGTTGCTTCATTCAGACCACCCTTTGCGCTAACGCGATGTCGTTTTATGGTTGACGAAAGAGGTGCCGCTTTGCTTCCTTCTTTCTTGTGTTCTGACATCGGCCTGTAGTTAGCCTTCTCTCTCTGTTTGAAGTATTCCGTTAGCGGTAGTGTCTCGATGGGCGACCTCAGCCGGGTCTACGTTTGCTCAGTACGCCCCTTCCATCCCGGGAGCAGTAGAGTGTATTTCATCTCCTAACCAGCCTCTTTTTGAAAACATATCCTTCTTCTCTTTCCGGTGCTATCAAGATCAGGAGAGAGGCTTTACGCAAGAAAGAATAGTTCGCCTAGTCTAACTCTTAAGTCGGAACTAGAGGCAATGAATATTGGAAGGAGTAATGTTTCTTACCTGGAATTGAACTGTAAGAGAACCAATCTATTGTCTTCGAATAGTCTTTGTATGCCTTTCCAAAGCCAGTTAAGAGATCAGCCTTCGTGGACAATAGGCCTCGAGCTGGTAGTAGCGGCAAGGGAGGAGTGAATACCCGCTTAGCCCCTTTTTTTATGGCTTACCTTTGTGACCCAATGAAAACGAGGAGAAGAAGAACAGGCTGCTGACTTTGGCTCCTAAATCAGTTAACCGGCACTCATCCCCTGCTTGGCTACTTGACACCTTGATTAGGCTTTTCTATTCTTCGCAGAGAAAACGAAATGCTTTGGTCACGACAAAAAGTGAAGAAAAGCATTTTTCTTTGTTCGCATCCTTACTTTCCTCTCCAATTGGGGTCCTACATCCCCAGCCCCAGTAGCATTCAAAACTAGGCGCCCCCCTTCCCTCTCTTATTAGTAAGGATTTCCGACAGAAGATAAGGTAGAGGGTGGACGTAGTTCAGAGACCTTAAGCCACTCGACTCGACCAACTAAAGAGGAGCTTTTCTTACTCGAAGAGTTTTGGGACTACGCGATGCTTTCCTTAACAGAACAGGAACGAGCGGAACTAAGAAGCTCGAAAAAGAACTAATAAGGAGATGGGTCCGAAGGATTTTCAACTTAAAAGTCAAAGGGACGAAGGAGACAGAGAAAAACTGACTCGGGAACTGAACTTTTGGATCACACACCATACGAAGAGCAAAAAGACAGAAAGACCAACTGAAGCACTAAGGAAATGCCTCGGAGAGCAGAGAAGACCATTGGTACAGAAGCTTGTCTTGTGGCATCTCTCCTGCTGTCAAATGGAGCTAGTTCCAAGCCCTCACTAACTACGTCCATCCTCGGACGATTTCGACACGAGCTCTTAGTGTACTGATCGATCCTATCTCTGCCTAGCCCCAGAAGTAAGTTTGCCCAGTAAGTAATCAAAGTGAGAAACCCTATCTCCAACCCCGCCTCTCGGACTATCTAAAGAGCTATCCAAGCCCTTTCTCTGCTACGTTCCAAAGGCACCCTCCCTACTAGCTACTGCTTCGACTGAGTGATTGAGCGTAGTTCCAAAGGTCTCTTTCTGACGTAGCGTAGGTAAGATAGATTTAGCATTGACTTATATAAGGAAAAGAGTTTCATTTCAATTCCTCCTCTCTTGTCTTTTTTCCCACCGAAAAAGGGCAGTCCTACCTTGCCCTCACTCCGTCCACCCTCTAAGCCTATTGCAGAAAGTCTTATGCCCTGTTAGCGTCTTCAGCTCCGCTCAACCTCTCTAACCAAGTATTCCACTCGTTCCTGTGAGGTCTAGTTACCGCTTACGCCCCTTTCGAAAGCAGACTACACCCCGTGAAGAGTACCGACTACCATAGGGCAAAGAGTCACTTAGTTCCCCAAGAATGCTTTCATAGCCCCTGTCCCTCCGTACTTCCCCTTCACTAGGTAAGATTGTGTCGCTTACCCAGGCGCCTCGGCCAACCACCAATCCCCCCGCCATCTTTCAGCCTCTCCAGTTCGCTTATGGCCTATGGTCTTCTCCGCTCGCTGGCGAAAGAAAGAGCGACTGCTCTAGTACCGGAAGCCAACCGACTGACTTGCAGCTGCCAGTGTCCGCCTGACTTTCTTCTCTTTTACTATAGATGGGAGTCTATAGTCAGCATCTAGGTTACTACACTGAAAGCCTAATAGTAGGATAGATAGCCTAATTCATATCCTTTTTCTAACGTCCTACCTCCAGGCGCATAGGAGCTAGTTTTCCAACCGCGGAACAATATCTTACACTTAGATTCCACCATAGTGCTAGATTAACTAGGCCTTCCCTCCACTTCTAGCACTTAACGGATTCCATCGTAGTGGATAGAAGTCTTTCGACTAAGGGCAGACCGCAAGGGCAAATCTTAGGCATTGGTTCCGAGGACGGTAGCTACTGAGAATGAAGGAAGAGAAGCGATTTTTAAGACTTTCTACGATATTTCCACGATCAATATCGACTTCCAAGAGAAAAGATAAGGAAGTCGAACCTTTATCTGTATGGAAAAGAGGAAAGAGATGCCCCCTATTTTTTGCTCTGTATTGAATACCAGGGAGGATCAATCACCTGAATAAACCTTACCTCTGCTCCCAGTCGGGTTAGATGTCTAACCAGGAAGAGATATACATGGCAGCTAGCTGAGACCCCGAATGAATCTCCTGCGCCTGTAGATTCAAGATTGATTGTTCAACCTAGTTGCTCAACCTAGAGAGATTCGAATAGTATTGAATGGGGGGAGAACCCAGCTAATAGTCCTGGATGCCTTGCCTATCCTACAGAAGACTAATCCACATTAGCAGTGGGGTGGAAATGTTGAATTGTTAAGTGGTTTTATGAAACGATGCAAGAATTCGCCCCTATCACGTAAGGCTCGCCCTTATAGCTTATGGGGGCGCACACTCGCTGGAAGCAGACCCATTCGGGAACCAAGCAATTCCTGCCCTCCTAGCTTCCGCGATGAAGTGGGAACCCATTTGTGGCACCCGGGGGATAGAGTTTTTAGCTGATTTGAATATTAATTCAAGGGTATGGTTTACATATTCATACATAGAAGATGCTCCTGCTTCGATCGAAAAGATTCGTTCATTAAGTAAGTCGCAACACATTCATTTGTTGATGGGTGAGAGGCAAAGCAGGAGCCCGGAGCATGTGCCAGTGAGGGAATAATGGAGCAAGCAATAGGAAATGGCGCGGGCACCGCCACTAAGACTGAATGAATGCGGGCAAAAGCGATGACTTTCTTGATTCATTTTTTTTTTATATACGACATGAGGTCTTCCCTGTTAGTCACTGGTTCAACTCTTACATTACTCCTTTCAGTGATGGCTATTCGCTATTCCCCGAACAACTCGATGAATAGGGAACTAAGCAGTCGACCATTCACCGCACCTCGAATTCGAGACCAAAAACATCTGGCGATCGACAACAAAGCGCCTTCTTTTTCTTTCCAACCTGCCGAAAACTTGAACGGAATCGAGGTTTCTTGGCAGCTCCTTCTCTCAACCTCAAAAGGTTTTGATTGACCCGTAGACATAGGCAATTGGGGCTTTTAGCACCCTTTTCCTTCTGTTTGGTGAATCAACCTTGGCATTACCTAAATATCCAATTCATAGAGTCAAATTACTCCGCGGATTCATTGGCTCCCTTTCCTAACCTCGCAATGAACGAAATGAGACGTTTGCTTGCTTCACCGACAACAAAGAGGCCCACTAGGGTGCTCTCTTGGATTGGGTATGGGATAGGAGGCCTATACATCCACTTTAATAGCTGGCATTGCATAGCAGGTTTGTTACTGGAATAGCTGCTGTATTACTTTGTATTGTCTCTTAGCAACACCTTATCAAGTAGTTGTTCTTTTAAGCTTTCCCTTGTGACTTCTTTCTTCTCTACAAATGGTAGAGCCACAGGTCAGTAGAGCAGGTGTATCGTTTTCATAGCAGGTTCATTGCAGGTATAGCAGTTGTATGGCTTTTCTAGCTGCTTTATATATAGGAAGAGAACACTTTCTAGCTATAGAGCAGTTGTATGGCTTTCATAGCGTTTAGTAGTTGTAGGGATAGGTAGCTGCAAGTAGTGCTTGAATGGGAAGAGTTTTTTGAGTTGTTCTTTCAAGAAAGAGTGCTTGAAACATAGCTAGCCCTTCTTAAGGCAAGAGTGCTTGAAGAGAGAGCTACCAAAAGGAGGAGCAGTATACGCAAGGTCTAAGCCTTACATAGTTGTCTTTGTCTCCTCGGTACCCCCTCCCTCTTCTTCTTCCTCTGTAATAGCTGCCTCGCTAGCGAAGGGTCTTCCAAGCCCTGCGCGAGCTGCGTGCTTAGCACTGAATTAATAGCACCACTTCTACCACTTGCATAGCATATCGGTAGTAGCTACAAGACAAAAAACTAACTCAAGAACGCAAGAGAAGTGCTTTTTAAAAGGTAGAGCTACAAGAAAGCATCTACTGAGCTAACCATCTAATCTAAGCAGTAGCATCTCAACTCAAGGAATAGCTTTCCCGCAAGAGTATCGAGCATCTATCTACACAGTTAGCTGCCCCTACTTTGGGATATTGCCTTAGCTAGGTTGGCTCCTGGGCTAAAGCAACTGTACAACAGGCGATGTTATCAGCGATGCCTCGCAGCATGGAATGTTATTTCCGCTTCCTCTGGGCTATGGAATGGAAGAATTGGTTCAGCATCAACCCCGGGATTCTTTCCCCGACTACAAAAATAGAAAGCCTTGCCTGCTTCTAATTTGGTTTGGCATTCTAAGGAGCAACTTCCCCGTAGGCTCGATTCGGTTCCATCCTATACCTTCTATCCTAGGTCTTATCACTCGGAATCGCATTCTATCACACTGGTGGTACTTCTTGTTGAATTAAAAGATTGGATTAGTCTTTCTGTACCCACCCGCTACCCCTGTTTGAGAGTGATTAAATATCAATAGGGGAGCCTCCTAATAAGGAAGTTGCTTCTTGGAAAAGCCTTTTCACTGCCAAGCCTTTATCTTATTTGGTCGGGCAAGAATCCATCTCGGTTTAAGAATTCACCCAATTGGGACATCCATTCAGAACCTGAAACCATTACCAACGAAAAAAAAAAGGTGTTATAAAGGGGCTTCGAAAGAACTCTTGAAAGAGGAAGGATGCAGCGAGCGAGCCTGTTAAGCTGCGATTGAGCCTAAGTCTTTCCAAAAAGAAAAAGGTAACTTTATTGATAAGTTCCCATAATAATACCTTTCTCATCGAAAATTTACAACAACTGAAACTTCAACTGATGCCCACGCCAAACGAGATAACTCAGTTGGCTTAGGATTCGTAATGATCTGGAACCGTGCATCTTTGCTTAGCATGGTTCGACAAAAGAAAGAGGTGGAAAATGGACCGAGAAAATAATGCTTTGTGAACACAATTGCTTTGACAAAAATATATGAAGAATCAGTCCCTTTAGGAGGTTGAAGTTAACCTCACTTCTTCTTGGGTTTAGAAAAGTATCCTATCAGTTAGAGAGCTGGCTCATGAATGCATTAGACATCAAATAGAGGATGGAAAGGGCTAAAAAGAAATAAAGAACCAGAGTGCAAAGCGGAAAGGGATTGACTTGGTTGGTTCACTGACAGTCTCGTTCGCGTATCACCCGCTGGCGGATCGACAACGGGGGCTGGGGAGTTCCGACCACTTCTTCATCTGTTAGAATCACAGCACAGTTCCGATCCCTGATAGCTTGCTGGCCTAGGCCTACTAGTAGATGACTGTCTAATAGGTAAAGCTCTATTACTATTAGCTATAGCCCTACCATGTAAGATAGAATCTCTAGCCCCAAGGTAATCTATTATCCTTCCTTAGAGTTTCGCTACGTTCAAGAGTGCGCTATATTAGCTTTAATAAAGACTTCATACCAGCCTATATTCCTTAGGACCTAGAATCTGCTATCCAAGGTGGGACGGACTCCCATCATCATATGGTTTTTTTGAATACCTTCATTTCATTCCCTGCGAGGTCTAACGATGAGAGAGTGCTCCGGAAATATAATATAAGAGAAAATTAGAATTCTTTTTGCCCACTTGCTTTACTCCTTTAAGTGGCTAGCTTTCCTAAAGGATCTAGTTTCAAAAGGGGCATTCGATAGAGTAATAAATTGCTTTTGAAAGACTTTCAAACTAACGAACGCTTGAAAAAAAATATACCACCTAATACAGCTTTCAATAAATATTCCTGCGCTTACCCTTGCTTACCCTGCGGTGACACAGAACATAGAAAGGCTGGAGGAACAGGCATACTTAAAGATTCTTTTATTAACCCGAAATCTATTACCTATCAACTTATCCTAGATTGGCTTCCTAGCTATGAACTCATACTAGATGGACTTAGCACTGTAATTATCCCTTGATCTATATGGATAGCTTCAAAACTTACTTAGAGCTTTAGAACCCGTGGAACCAGCTATCCCAGATTTCAATATTGCTCATTTTGCCCTTGCTTGAACTAGCTAACTTTATCCTCCAATGGATAGTCCTTCCCGCTTTATTACGCAATGGTTATACTGCATTTTCTCCTTGCTGCAAGAGGCTACCTTAGGACTGCAGCAATTGGCGCGGCTGGATGGCTTGGAGAAGGAAATAGAAAAGATGCTGTACTATGCAACTCCAACAGGCTCAGAGGGATCGAGTGGAACTGGCTCTAAATAAGAACCTACAAACTTGGGAATATCTTTAGCACAAACTGGAGAATAGCTTTCAATTGCAGTAGATTAAGAGAAGAGAACTGGGTAAACTAATCGTATAGTATTCTCTCCCAGGGAGAAGCTAAAGTCCAAATCCTCTCCTTGTCAAGAAAAAATACAAAATCCCTAGCCATTGCTTTCACTCTCTTACTCGCTGGCAACTGCCACTGCAACCAGAGGGGCTTCCGGGATTACCTCAGCTCAGTGGAAAGCAAAGCTGGAGAAGGAATGGAACTGCTTATCTCGGGAAATGAAGAGAAACTTAACTGAATAGCTTGCCTAGGATCCCTATTTACCAAAAAGACTTAAAGGCTTGAAAGCAGATCAGATTTTGACTAGCTGGAAAAGAACTTTACTAACTTATTGGGAAAGAAGGATCTTTCTTATCTAGTGGTGAATATGAAATAGAAAGCTTGCGTTAGTGTGTGAGGTGGCCCCGAGAGCTGAACCAAAGCCGGCCGTTGCGAGACCAGGAGCTTTAACAGTTGCCCAGAAGAGGTTCACACGGCAGCTAGAGTTTGAGGTGAGCTTCAAAACAGGGGAACAGCTGAACAGCAATCGGAAGCCAAAAGATGCTCGGTTGAATAAGTGAGAAGCTCTGCTCTAGCCCTTTCATAAATCTCCATGACAAGAGGACAATAGCGGCCCGTAGCGCGCGTTGAACAGGCCGTTTAAGGATAAGGGTATGAGACAAAAAACATTAGATTTTTTTTTTGCCATAAACTTACCGGTATTTGGTTTATAAAGGGAAGGCAGGGTAGAGTCTAGCCCTGGAATGGGCTTTCGGGCTCAATCCCCCCTTTAGGTTGTGTATTACAGAGGTGTCAGATCCGCTTGCGCTGAGGGAGCGTGAAAATTGTTAGGCACTAAAATAAAAAATTCTTTCCATACCTCGAATTCAGGAGCAATTTGAACAAGCGGAACGTCGCTTTCCATGAATTAAAATCCCGGTGGCCATGGATATGCTAATGCGAGATATAATAACAAGCGAGAAAGGTCGAAAAGGAACCCAGCCAGGAGCTGACCTAAGATAAATTCACACCTACAAACTGTGGCTTCGTCGAGTCGAAATGGGATGGGATCCGATATCGACTCATATCCGCCAGGAGAACAAGTCTTAATCAATGACATCGACATAAAGGGAAAGATTGTACCTTTCTATGAACGTATGTGTGAAAGTGACGAAACCTTATGATTTTTATCCGGTTACGCTTTTCCATTTTTTAACCGGATCGTTCTATGGATGATATAGACACCATTATTAGACTAAAGAAAGCCATTTTCGCTTAATTAAACGATAGGGCTCTAGCGTATCCATTGAGTAAAGAAGACGCAGTGAATCAACTCCATTCTTAATACGTGATTCCAGAGAAACCCACTCCATTCTTTCCTTGGATAGCATGAATGAAACGTTCGCTTTGATGAGTACCATCCATCTTTCTTTTCGGAGTTGAATGGAAAGCACACCCCGGTCAAGAAGATTGTATGAAAGCTAGTACGTTTATTCATTGTAGCGATCTGTTAGATAATGATTAAAGAAGACGCAGTGAACAAAAGACATTCGAAATCAGTCGTGCTGTACGGAGAGATGGAGTACTTCACCCTAGAGCAATTCCCCTTGTGCATTGAATATTGTAAACAATGGCTGCTTACCAAAGAAGACAAGGAAGAGTGGTGCGGTCAGAAGATTGAGTTGTTCCGACGAATAGCCCTGCTTCCCACTAAGAGCAAGTAGCTGTTTTCCTTCCTTTTAAGCCCGGTTCTACCTTGATGGAATGTGCCCCCCCCTTATGGGTTGATGGAGAAGGGGTCTTTGATGCCTCTTTCAAAGCCATAGGAACGAAGTTAGAACTCTTTATTTGAAATGGATTCAAGCTTGTGAGTCTGTTTTCGCTAATACGAGACATTCCCAATCGTCCCTTGCCCCGGTATGGCATATCATACGAGACACCGAAAGGGTGCAACTTTCATTAAACCCCGTTCAATTGGCTGATCGCATTGGCATGGCAGGAAGAACTAAGCCAAGGAGAAGAGGCAAATGCTTTCAAGCGGCATTCAGAACAGGACAGTTGTTGACGGGCGCCGGGTAAGCTATCTATTGGAACAGAATGAAAGGGCGTCAAAGGCAGCTTCTTAGAGCATGGATTGGACCTCGAGCTTGTTCTATTAGAATTTCGTGAAAGGGCTGATTGGAATGCTTATCACATTGACCCACAAAACTGAACGAAGACAAAGGCACATGGAACTAAGCTAAGAAAGAGTCTCGACCGATAAGGAGAGGTAAACGAATACTCTTTCGCTTACTCATTCCTCTGTATGGCTTGCTTTGGCGACTAAAAAGTAGGAGTTCGACTTATGATACCTCCACATCCTCTGCTTGCTGGTACGGGGAAGGAGTAGAACTTGTGGAACGAAGTAGCTCGAGATGGCTCAGACTATTCATTCACAGATAAGTTCACCTAAGAAGGCTACTTAGAAGTGACGGTCAAAGTTTGGGTGCCAAAGAAGGTTTCCTAGGCAGAAAGCCTTAGTTGCTATGGAGTTTGATTGCTTACCCTGGGCCTCTGGCGTAAAAGGATTCGCACCTTTGCTAGCCCGGTCCCAATGAACCGATCAATGTCTGCCACGTCTCTTTCTCCGACTACAACTGGTGAACCGAGAACTCCTTCTTATAAGGTATAAGCTTCTTCTCGAAGAAAGCTGCTTCCTATAACTAAGAAGGCAATCTTGGGGAAGAGTGACCCCGAAGATTCATTCCTCTTTGAAGGGCTTTAAACGGCCAAAGAATGGAAAGATTGATTCTCACTGACTGACTGACTTAGGGGGAGACTCGTGAACCTGTCCGCAGGGACGGAGTGAGTAAGGGAGAAGACTCGGTCACCAATAAAAGGGACGTCGTTATTCACCCGATGAACAAAACAGGGTACGAACTCACGACACATGATAGGAGCAGTTAGCCTAAGAAGGGTGGACCTATACGCACGCAGTTCCGGTACCCCTTACTTCATTCACCGCGAACTGATTCTTAGAAGGCTGATGAAGAAGTCAAGCCCATTTCTCTTCTTCCTAAGAGGGTTGGCTGACGGGCTAATAAGTCCCCGGAGCTTCAAAACTGGCCTTTTCATGCTCCGCAGAGGCCAATGAACTTCCGAAAGCTTCTTCTGATTGGGTGAACATACCGAGTACTTAAAAAAAAGTAGGGCATTGGATGGGACAAGCCGCTTCCTTTACTGGATTATATGAAACAGGATATTCGTCTGTTAGGTGGTGTTATGCAGAAGGCGCAAGATCTTTATTGGACTCAGTACAAAGTGGATATCGAGAATTGCATGACATTGTCATCGCTAGCTATGAACATTTATCGTATGAACTATTACGATCCAAATCTTTTTCCTATCCATATACCAAGTAGGAACGAAGATAGATTCATTCGACGTGGGTATTATGGGGGCCATGCTGATACGTATAAGCCATATGGGGAAAATTTATACTACTACGACGTGAACTCCTTATATCCATATATCATGAAAACATTTCCTATGCCGGGCGGTGTTCTTGTCTGGCATGGTAATTTTGAAGGGCAGGAATTGTCCAACTTGTATGGATTTATTGAGGCTTATGTAGTTTGTCCGAGTACAATTACTCGACCTTTCTTACCCTATAGGGTAAGAAATAATACATTACTTTTCCCAACTGGTAAATTCGTAGGTGTGTATTATAGCGAAGAATTTATTTATGCGCGTGACTTGGGTTACAAAATTATACACCTAAGGGGCTACTTGTTTGAGAAGAAGCCTAGTCCTTTCGGCAGCTTTGTGTCATCCCTCTTCGGGAAAAGACAAGAAGCTAAGAAAACTGGTAATGATGCTATGGCATATGGGTACAAGATACTAATGAACTCGCTGTACGGTAGATTTGGTATTAATCCACTTAGTACTATAACAGAGGTATGCGATAGGGCAAATGACTATTTGACACAGAGGGAGAATTTGATCTTTGGGGACAAGCTGAGCGATACTATATCGTAAGTTACGTTAGCAATAAAGAAGATGTTGATAACTCAAGCTGGGATCCTCCTAAGATATCGGCAGTTCAATTGGCCGCTGCTATTACTGCTTGTTCTCGTATTCATATGTACAAATACATTTCCAGACCTGACTGTTACTACACTGATACTGACTCAGCAATTCTAGGAAGTCCTCTTCCAGAAGAAGAAGTCTCTTCCATTGAATTGGGTAAGTTAAGGAGTACTTTGTAAAAAAAGGTATCTTCTTAGCACCTAAGAGTTATACCTTAGTAACTGAAGATTCTGGTGAGATAATTAAGCACAAGGGTCCTGCTAAAGGCTTGGTCAATGTTGAATGGTTTGTGTCACAATACGCTGATCCGTCTCGAACTAAGCAGATCACCGTCGAGTCTAACTTCAGAATTGATTGGCATACCCTAAACATAGCCAAAAAGGATTTCCAAGTACTCCTTGGAACCAAAGTGGGTACAAAAAGGGACCCAGTTTATGACAATAACAATGTATGGGTAGACACACAACCTAAGGATGTAATAGACTTCGGGGGACAAGATAGCACTATTCTCAAATTTGAATGGAAGTTTCTTCAGGATGACTATGCTTTGCTTAAAAAGTTGTATACCAAGAAAGATCAAGAAAGTGCTCAGCGTATTGCTACTCTGGAGTCAGAAATTTTCAAATTGCGTGAAGAAAGAAAATCGAAGTCTGCTGCTAAGCTTCCTAAGGAACCGGTGATGCGACCTATTACTGATTCCACAACGGTATTAGAGGAAGCCCGACCTACTCTGTACATGCACAGTCCCAAGGGTAAGAAAAAGAAGGGCAATGACACTAGCTAACCAACTGAGAGAGCTACCCCAGATGAATTAGTTGCAGCTGCTAGCTAACTAGCTGATAGAGATGCCACCGACCGGGCGAGGAAGGAGCAAGATCTATTCTAAAATCCTTTCCACTAGCTCAAAGCACCATTCTCTTAGACACTACTACTGATCAGCATGACTTTCTTGAGTAAAGGGCACGGACCTCTTATTACAGCTTGAACGGGATTTTTTGTTGGGAAGAAGTCGATTCAATCCAACTCCAACCAACCGGTTGGAGATATTTTGTCATGAAAGGCAGGGCTAAGGAAAGGCGCAAGCCCCAGTCAGCTCCGTCTCTGTAGGGAAGGAGATCCCTTCTTGGGTTCGGACCCGCTTTCTTCGTTGATGGATCCGTTTATATAAGCAATTGGATCATATTGAGCGAGCCATTGAAAGAACCTCTTCGATAGCGTGAACAGAGCTAAAGAAGTCAAGGAAAAGCAGGTTGCTCTTGCGTCTATTGCCGGTTTCTTATCTAGAGCTGAAGGAAGGGGGTGATCTTCGATTCGAGTCTCGTGTTGTGAGAGCGTTTTGATTGGGAAAGTGTTCAGTTAGCCGATCCAGACCTAATTGATCTGGTTTCTGAGAGCACTGACAAGGCTAAACTTGCCGGTTGAAAAGAGCACTGAATCATTCGAAAGGGAATGATTTGAGTTCCATTTGGAATTGACTCAGAGAGGTCTGTGAGCTGGAAGAGGGCTGTTTCGCTTTCCTCTTCCTTTGGTCGAGCCAACCTTTCGCTTTCCTCGCACTTAGCTAGTTTGGCTCGTGCGCTTCGCATTGAAGTGCTACCTGACTTCCTCGATGATTTGTTTAAATAGAGGTCGGAAGAAGCAGGCACACCCACCAAGTTTAGGGAGGTTAGTGATTCTTAAGCTAGCCTGTGGCAGTAAGCCTAGCTGCTTCCTATGATCACCGATCAAATAGCATTACGCTCAGGAAAGGATTTCTCCTCAAATACAGTTCCGTTACTCTTCGTGAGCCATAGAAAGCATTCCAAGTAAGTCTTCCTTCCGCTTTCTCACCTCTAACAGAAAGAACCGTTCGTTCTCCTTTCGTGTGAAAGCCTCGTTCACACAAAGCTGGTGGCATCGCAGCCTTCCCTACTCGTTGGTGGATATTTGCTACTTCCTTTCATTTCAGGGTTTGAACTCAGAGCTGCGCGCCGTACTAATGCTATCTGTCTCCTGGCGGAGGAAGTTTGCGTTCCGAGAGGGCTGCTTTGATTTCGCTTGTTTCCAAGTGCACGGACTAGACAAACTAAACGGCACTAAAGCTTTAACTGACCCTGCCCTTCGTCCAGTTCGTTGCGAGCAAGGACAATGACCTTCGGCATTCGCTTACCTTGCGTTAGATCGTGGATAGGTACCGCGTCATTTTCCCTCTTGAATGTGGCTCACTAATGATCATACGAGACAGCGGATGACACAAGGGTTGATGAATGTGACACAAATAGAAAGATGTTGCGGAGACAGGATTTGCATCTGTAACCTTAAGTGAGCCCGACGAGCTAACCAATTGCTTTACGTAGCGGCGGAAGATGCTTTCCGTATGAACTAATGAGCGGACCAGGGTCTCCTTTGTCTTGGCTAGGAAGAATAGTTCATAAATAGATGCATGTGAGACTCTTTCAGTTGATACCGATCACGGATCTATTATTAAACAATATTGATCTCTTTCTTTGATCACATCGGCTATCATGCTGGAACTTCAAGCTATTGGGATGGGAAAGGCAAAGCGCTTCTTTGAAAACGCTTTTTCAGAGGGGAGGTCGAAGACAAGGAATCCTTTTAGAAGTTATAAGAATAGCTTCTCTTACTCACTTTAGTTTCCTTTGAATAGAATCGTCGATTTTGGCCTGATCTTCTGATTGACAACCAAACCAGCCTGACTTTCTAAGAAAAAGTCCCTTAGGGAATGGTCTTATCTGGCTTTAGACTCCTCTCAACGACACAAGGGACAAGGTTATGAAAGAGTTTGCCTAAGAAGCTGAAGGGCCCATGTCGCAGCACAGCGCTAAAAGCCTTTCGACTCACCACCCATCTTCCATGGGATGGCTGGCTTCGTCTTCACTTTAAAGCTGGAAAACCTGGAACAGAACGTCAGTTGACAACCTTTAGCTTCTACTACAACAACAATAGACCTATCCTTCCTACTTAACCGCTTAACGGCAGCTAAAGAGTGTGACACTCGAATCCAATCTTCTAAGGAGTCAAAATATTACCCTTCTTCGCTTCACTGAACAAGATTCAATCCCGGGACAGGCGTAGTGCATCCTTTAAAGAAGAATCAATAACATCCGAAGAATCAACTACGAGACTGGTCTACGATCAGTAGATCGGGTACAACTTGACCTTACCCGCTTCCGGGCGCAACTAAAGACGTCTCGTTCGCCCCCCATCTTCGAGGTTGAGTCATAACTTCGTCTCTACTAAGAAAAATGAAAATCCCGAACAGTCTTGCATAACATCGTGCTCTTAGCTGACTTACTTCAAGGAAAATTTCCTACTTTCCCAACAACTCCCAAGTACGAAACTAAAGACGTGACGTTCGAATCCCACCTTCCATGGGGCGGGCTTCAAACTCCACTTCTCAAGATAAGTCCCGGAACTGACGTACCGTACCTTGTCAACCTTTAATCTTTTTTTTACAACACGATAATATCGGCACTCAAATCAATAGGAAAAATGTTCATTGTCACAACCCTCAGGTCTTCTTTCAGAACCTAAAGCCCTTTACGACAGGCGCTAACCGCTTTCTACCAGCTAAAGCAGCTCGGCTCGCCCCCAAGATGAAAGGGGATTGGTGGCATCGGTGCCCTTCATTCATTGGATATAACCCTCGAGCTCTAACCCAAAGTTCTGCGCTCGACCTTTAACGACTGGACAACAAAAAAAGGACATTTAACCGAAGAGCCCTAGACCAATAGATCCAAGCAGAGCTAAAGAGCTGGCTAAATACGGATCGGTACAAGTCCTAAAAGTAGCCCTTTCTAGCTCCAATGCGGATAACGAAAAGAGAACAAGGACTAATAGACCCATAGACCAAGTTACACGGCTAAAAGGAAAGTGCTCGGCTCGAACCCTTCTCATGGGATCGGCTTACCTCACTTTCAAGCATCCACTGGATCAGAGATCTTTCTTCCTTTAGCGGCTGAGAAAGAACAGGAAGACCAATCCCTGAACGTAGTGCAACCTTCGGTCCTTCTGAAGCCGAGAAGGAACTACTTCTTTCAATCCCTGCTGCCCGGCACTGCTCCTCAAAACCACGCTAGCTGTTCAGCTTCTAGAACTAAGCTAAATAGAAAGGAAAACCCGGGACGGGATACTGACTAGCTCGTCATGCTCAACAAACTCAAAAACAGTCGTAAAGCCAATTGATTTAGGGCAAAAAGCCACCTTGGCCGACGTGGGTGGTGAATACATTGGATGAATACCATTGATGGCAACTATTTCGTTGAGTTTGGTGTCTAGACAGAGGGTGTTTACGGCATGATAGAGCTGTAGCGAGCAAGCACCGGTGCGGCAAACTGAATGTGATTGAATAGCTATCCTTTCTAACTACAGGGCAAGGAACTTTTTCCACCAAGCCATATGTGGGAAGACTGAACTGGACTGAGATTGCGGGAACACTGCATGAGACAGTGTGATTGCGCGATCACTGAAGGTCCTCTACGAGCTGCGAGGCAGATTTAACGCTACGCCCTTCCCTTAGCGCCTCACTCTAGGCGGGGCTCACAACCAAAGGATGCACGGGAGTGAAGTGATTCCCAGGTGGGGATCACGAACGGAAGGCATATTCCCTTTCAAGAGCATAAGCGACTACCCTTTTTGGTTGTGGTCTTGTATTTCCACCTTGAAAGCAGCCCACCCGCCAATAAAGCAGTTTTGTGCGCAAGCCCCTTCCTGCCATAGTAGGCATATCCGCATATCCTTCCGGGTCAGATGCATTGCAAGCACGCCCTTTTTTAGTCTACTAGTCATAAAAGACTATCCGCTTTGACATGAGACAGTCTAGCTCACTTCTGTATCAACTGGCTGAAATGCCACCACGGGGAACAAGGAATTGTTATTTGATTCTGCGCACTCTTCACGCTTGTGGTGCTAACTAAGTGTATTCTGGCCAGTGAGAAAAGGAGGCTCGCTACTACGTTCGAAACCATTTCAAACCAACCCACAAATAATTAATAATAGACATTCCTTTTATCAGTTGTTACTCGAAGTGTAACTCGTCTCCTTCAACGCGTGTACAAACATAAAGAGGGTGCGTCAGACTATTGCTAGTCTTGAGTTTTGCGTGAAGAGATGAAATCAGTGTTTGCTGCTAATCCTACTGAGGAACCTCCAGCTGATGATCAAATGCCCACCACAAAACATGAGGATACATTACCTGATGCCGACTTTGAATGTATTATTTAATTGGACTCCACTGTATGCTTTGAAAGAGAATTGATAAATGAGTTTCCACTTGTACCCAAGTACTATTGAAGCACTTTAGCACAGATAAAATGGAAAAGCTGACCGCCGAACTTAGTGCTACTTTCACACTCTATTTTGAGAGTGATTATGTAAATCAATTGGATTAGAATATGAAATCGATTGACGGGATTAAGCTTCGTATACAGTGACTTTCTAATTGACAACCCGACTTTGACTTTGTTATACCAGACTTTAGAGAGAAAGATAAGATAGTACTTTTACCCTTAACCAATTATAACTAAGCTTCCTACTGTGTAGCAGTATAGTTTGCCAAAAAGGTTATTATGTAATAAAGACTATATGTATATATTGAGACCGTGGGGTCACCGAAACGATGGGAGGTAATGAATCCTAACTGACGGACTCCCTATTGAGTCAATCAACCTAATCGAAAAGTGGTAAACTCTAGATGTATTTAGGTACAGATTGGATCTTAGGTGGAAGTAGGGCATTGAAAGGTCGGATGAAATACTCAAGGAAAAGGCTCACCTCCATCAATAGCCGTGGAGAGATTGACTAGGTCTTGGGCCGTCAAGGTATTAATCTGTTTTGAAAACTCTTGTTCCGCTTCTGGGAAGAGACGTATATTCGGACTTCCCCTACCATCCCAGTTCAAAGGGAATTACCTTCTCCACAAAAACTATAAGCTGCGCCTCTCTCGGATCATGGGGTACTTTGTAGAACTTCTAGCTCCCCGCCAATGAAAGCTGGTGACTCCGGTTCCAACTGAACCAGGAACGGTCAGGCGCACCCTGGAGACAGACAAAGGTCAACCTGTCACGACAGTAGCGGGACAAATAGAAAGTTACATATAGGAAACCATTATATTTGTCTTTTCTCCGGATAATAAACCCATATTGTGGTATCGGCGGTACCTACAACGCTGAACTCTTATGGAGGTATCTACATCTACACGACCGTACTAGGATAGGACTTGACGTCTGTCTGTGCTCTTTCTCTACCAGAGAGGGAATTGAAACCTGTCCATCCATTTCCAGTTCTTGAAATAAAGTAGTGAATTCAGGCTCTTTATTTAGACTTCTTCTCTTCTGGAACAAGTACCTCGTGGCAGTACCTAAGGTTAAGATATGTCACCTTGAACGTAGTGTCTAAATTAGACAAAAGAGAAATTATTATATAATAAGACTTACGAAAAGAATCCAGCCGCGGGATTCTCATTGGGATAGAAAATTTCATTTCCATGTCTGGTCAAGAGCTTCTAATTCACAGAAATCATGAATCATATGGTTTTATTATAAATAATAGATTTTCTAATCTCAAATAAGATATCTCTATTCTTTCTTAGGAAGGATTTAAGTTGACTTTACAAAGTTTTTATAATTGATTCTGAACTAAGAAGCTATGCTGGCTAGGATCCCATTTTTTCAATATCGGGTTGGGCTTAAAGAAAGTTCCACCATTGCATAAGGGAATATGAAAGTCCAGAAGCATTCTAATTGATGGGTGAGTGGGGACTGCGTCTTAGTTTGTCGCTAGGAAAGCAAGTGACAGAATGTAGGATCTAGGTAAGTAAGTACAGTCTGGTGAGCTTGAAGCTGTAAGGTAGCACCTAGGAAGAACGATAAGGTAGACTATGCGGGAGAAGGTAGGCGAACGTGCACTACCACTGAGACTGATAGGTGTCCTTCCTTGCTGGTTGATTAGTCTGCCTTCTGTGATCCGGGCTGAAATAAGAGACTTACTAATTGTTCACAATCCATCTTTCTTATCAATTGAAATAGCAATGTTAGCAGATGGCGTTATTTCTTTACCTGCCAGTAATTATGTACTCCGGGTCTGATAGCAGCACTGAGGCAGGGTTCTTGGTCAGTTGGATATGGTATCCGATCGATTAAGGTAAACTTTCTTCCTGTCCCTATAGTATAGGCTAGATTTCGGTAAGGAGAATGTTGAGTGTGTTACAATTCAAGTAATAAGAAGACTGGGAAGCTAGACCTCAATGTAATTCAGCAAGTGGCTGGCTTATGACGAAGCACGCTACGCGCCTTTTTCCCTTGCGATGTGGAAAGTAGTACGAAAAGGTTCTACTATACTAGCAGTACATACACGACTCGATATGAAAATTGACTTAGGTGTACTCTACTGGGCGGGCTACTCCAAGAATTACTTTTTTTCTTGGTTCTTTCAGAAAGTCATCCAAACACTTGACGCTTGCTTGTTGATTGATTGTGGCGATCCCCTTCTTCTGTTCTTGACTCGTACCTGAAGCTAAGCCGGACTCAAGGAAGGAGGCTTCAAAGCCAGACAGATCAACTAGAAAAATATAGAAATACGACCTCTCCATCTCAGGTTATCCCATATTTTTGCTTGAATCCGGCCGTCAACTTCTTCAACTGCTGATGCCGCTGACCTATATGGTGTACTTTTCGTTCGTTTCTTTTGCTTCGAGCGCCCTTTCCCCTTCTCCGCACTCTTCTGGCTGTCTTTCTCCTATGGCTTGGACCCTTTCCGCGCCTCTGAGGAAAGATTCTCGCTACTCAAGAAATTGTTTAAGTGAAGTTCTCCTATCCGCTTAAAAAGGGCTTTCTCAGGTCGACCTTTCTTTAGCAGTATCAATAGCGAGATTTCTTTCATTTCAGATAGCCTTCTAGTGACGCAGCCTTTCTCACTATAGAGGTTAGTCTTCGTTAAGACTAATCAAGTAATAGCAGAAACTCGCCTTAATGACGGAGTCATTATAAGTGACTATATGAAGACAACTCTTTCAGACAAGTCTTATATATATATGTATATATATATGCTAACTGATCATCCTAACCTAATCCCAGGTATTCTATTCCCGCCTATGCTATTACTATTCCCTGATACTCAACGGGAGTTAGGAAAGCATTGGGACCAGATAAAGAGAAGGCGGACTTTCCTATTCCTCTTTCTATTGTTCTACTTTACCCTGCTTCAACATCAGAGGTTGTCAAGAATGAAATGACATAAAATAGAATATCCGAAGTAGCGTTACTATATGCATTTTCATGGCCTTACGCGCCAAAGATCAAAGATGAAGTAGAAAGAAAGGGCAGAAAAGCCCCCGTCCTTTCCAACTTCTATAGAAAAGAATGGCAAGTATGTTAGACCGGCAGCCTAACAGGCAGTCTAAACCGAGGGATGATCTTACTAATCCCATTTCTTCTTTTCCCACTCCGGGCTCTTACCTTTCTTACCTTGGAATCACGTTCTATTCCCTCCCGTGGGTGGAATATTTTCAAATAGTTAAATCAGGATAGCAGTAAGCTATCGAAGGTCAAGTAGTGACGGCTTATTAAGTTACCGCATGGGCCTTAGTTAACAAGGCAAGCTACCTGTCTGGACGCCTTCCCGGGGCAATGAACTCATCTAAACGAAAGAACAGACTTAGAAGACGAGAGCACTAAGAAGCTCTTCCGAAGTTCGAAAGTTTGTAATTTCCCCTCCTGCTTCAGCTGAGATGGTAGTTTCCCGCATTGGCAGATAGGCAGAGGCTGTCAGCCTTATAAGGCTTTTGCAGGCAAAGCCGTTGAATAGAATCTTAACCGGGCTTATCCGGGCTTCTCAGCCTATTGCCCGTAGGAAGTCATTGAGGAAAGAAATGCTGCCATTGAAGTTGACTTAGAAGTTAGAGGGGACTTAGTTACGAAAGCGTCACCTTATCAGTCTTGGAAAGCTCTTACACCGGTAGGTAAGTATTCACAGCCTCATCACCTCGGCTTCTTCCCGCATAGTCTCTTCCCGTGGATTCAACAGAAAGATCAGGCAAACAAGTCATTCTAAGCCCAAGCCGTGCTCTACAAGAAGTGAAGGGGGAAAGATTGATTCTCCGCTTCGGGTGACTATCTAATCTGCTACGACGCAGTCAATACCATATACAGTCTAATCAGATCATCTTTCCCGTCCAGCTTCTGATCTGCTAGGAAAGTCCAGTATGAAATTCCCCTATCTTCACTCGGCAGTAACAGAACTCACTTTCGAAGACAGAGAGGGCAGATAAAACTACTCTAACTCCAATCCTCAAATAAGCCTAGGCGGAAAGCCAGATCTTCTATTTCCCGCTCCTGCCTATGAAATTACTAAACCGGGGGGGAATCAATTCCTTTTTCCTTTTCCGTCTCGGAGGTAAGCTGACGTGCTTTATTTTTGCCTGCCTTTAGCTCATTAGTTGAGTTCAGGCTTTTAAGGTAATCATATCCTTCTGAGGATAGCCGTAAATAGAAGAAGCTAGCAAGGAAGATCTTGTTAAACGCCCGTAGGTTCAGCTTGAAAGTCAGGATTAGAAAGACAGTCAAGTAAGGTAGTTGAAAGCAAGTTAGTAATAAAGAACCAAGTATCTACTTTCCCACCTAAAGCCCTATAAAAGGTAAGATTGAAGAACCAGGACTCTAAACATCAAAGACTTTTGCCGCTAGGTCCCGGGAAGAGACTATCTAATCAGCTACGAAAGACTAAAGGAAGTTTGAAGAAAGAAAAGAAGAAGCTACTTCGTCATCAATTGACCTCAAAGATAGAGTAAGTTAGGGATTTCCTTCGTTTTAGCCTTCAGTCCTAGAACTGGAGACAGAGCAGACATGACAAGATAGAGATTCTAAAGCAGCAGCAACTTCGGACTAAATGCCCTAGCCCTTTTACTGATAAGCGGGAAAAAGTCATTCTATTTCATAACCTGTCATTGAGTTGCAGGGTTAATTGTTAGGCAAGCTAGGAATTTCTTACCTGTATCCATGGCTCACTGAACTAGCCCGGGATGAATGGCCGATAAGTCAGAGAAGAAAGCAACATGAAAGGCTGCTTACGCTAATGCGGGACTAAATTCAGTTGAATCGAATCAGCTACGAAGGACTAAAGGAAGAACGAAAGTAGCCTGCTGACCTTATTCTTTCTATTCTTGTAGAAGCCCGATCTTCTAAAGAGCCGGAGATGGCTTCATATGGAAGATTTGGTTGGGTTCGACTCCTTCGGGTTGGTGCTTGGAATAATAACCTGCGCTCAATTGGTGTTGTTCTTTCGTTAGGTTCATGAGGAGTTAGAGGCGGACATGTTCCCATGCAGTATGTAAATCACAAAGAAGCTGTTGGGGCTCTTGCGGCGCTAAGGTACATGTGGCTCTTTGAATAAAAGCTGTTGCTCTTGTTGGTATACAGGCCGGCTAATATCATAGTATGGGAAATCTGGAAAAGATACGTAGACAATCTGGGATGTACAGGCCCGGCCCGACGCACGAAGCAGGAGGAAATCGGTACCCCGCGAGTCTGTCAAAGAGCTTGGGTAAGCATTCAAAGCAAAAGCAGTCTCCTTTCACTCCCACTTTCAGACAATGAATTCACTACCCTCCTCCCCATGGGTCACTCACTCCTATGAATAGATATTCGTTGTGTATGTATTTATATAGAATCAAAGCGAAAAGCACGCTGAAGCCTTATGTGTCAGTAACACTATCTCACGCGGGATCTTTCTCAGGAGGAAGTTTGTAAAAGATTGGTAGCTACTTGAAGGTGTAAAACCGTAGTGGTTTCCAGGGAAATGCATGAGAATGGCGGGTTCCACTATCACGCTGTAGCCAAGAATGAAAGCGCGTCAAAGAAGACCGCGGCACGCAACATAAGGGAGATATTTCCAGAGTTCGAAGGGGCCCAATGCAACGTGAGATTTCCGAAGGGAAGGCGTGGATCCTCGATCTTTCTTTCGTCTTTTGAGTGAGGATGCTCTTTGAAGAAAGCAAAAGTAAAATCTTAACGAGAGCGGATGAAAGATATGTTTATAAAGAAAAATCCGATCTTTCATCCACTGAATCATACATAGCATACGAATTCTGTTGAACTGAATAGGATACTACTTTTGATAGTTTAGTGAAAGCCGAAAGAAAGCTTCAGAATCCAGTAGCAAGGCCAAAGAGTGATCTTTGAACGCTATTTCGCATCCTTACGAATACGTCAGTGTAAGGTAGGTCACCATTCAAATCCCGAAATTCGTTTTGAACCCGTGATTGATTATCAATCACTCCAAGAGAAAAGCGTCTTTATTGTTGTCTTCAAGAAGAAGAAAAGGAAGATGAAGAGCCGTGGTACACTGATGTTAGCCGGCTCATTGAAAAGCGAAGATTTCCCTCTTGTGCTACGCTACTTCAAACGCTCGCTCGAAGAAAAGTCTTTTATAGCCTGGTACAAGCCAAGCCCTCTCGATTCGGCAACAAAAGTCGAAACGTCAATAGTCTTTTGGTTGGCTTTCCCGTTCTTGAGGACTTTCTGGCCGGTAGGCTTTATAGCGGGCCTGCCTTGCTGACAGGAAGGATATAAAATGGATAATTGCGCTTGCCTTCACTGTTAAAGTCTACGCCCTCTATTATTATTTTAAGGCATGCTCTCGAAACGTCATTCACTCGTTCTTGTCTCCGGCGATTAACCTATTCCAGAGCAGTCTGGTGATTAGCCTTTCTTGCAATATTCGAAGCCTTCGTAGTCGGGTTTTCTCGTAGTTGAGGTTGCTGTGAGGAGATCAAAGTGTCAGTGAAGATTGCTTCCAGTGATCGGAAAATTCTTTTTAAAAGACCATTGCTTTATTTCCAACACTCTGGATAGGCGGAAGGATCTATGTCCACCCCCAACTTCCTTTCAATCCACATCGGCTGCAGCTTTCTCTACTGGGAATCATCAAAAAATCCATGGGCATAGGCTGATTCAATAAGCCAAGGGAAAACAACCACCGCTTGGTTTTGACACTCAAGCGACCCGCCCTGCCAAACATCGATGTAAAGGTTAGATTTCACCACCTCTTTCTACCCAACGTTTCCTATTTGAAAAAAATCCAACCTGGGAAACTCGCACTCCTCCAGAAACCTTCGCACTCCAAGCCCCTTTAAACGGTTGGTAGCCCTTGGCTTCCTTACTCCCAACAAGTTGCTGGTTGGAATTGTGGAACTATCGCTCGAGAAGTAAGTAAGCTGGTCCTTGTTTGGTCATAAGGAGAATTTTTCTTATTAGGTCAGGGGCGGCCGGACCGGAGGTTACCCGCGATTGATTGGTAATGGCACAACCGTAGAGGAGACAAGGTTACGCGCTGGGTAGCGAAGCGCATCTGTTTCGAGTACAGAGGCGACGAGGGGTGCTAACCCGGCCACCCAACCCAGCAGGTCAGGGGCGGGCCGGCCATAGGTTCGAATCCTGCCACCTTTCTTGTGGATCATCCTGTGGTTACCGGATGATGGGAATAACAAAGCAGAAATTATGAAATGAGCACGAAATGTCAATATATGAATTGTTTCATTATTCGTTATTTCCGGGTCTTTTCATTGCATTCACTTACAACAAAAAACAACCACCAGCGTTTGGTGCAGCACCCGCATTTTGGTGTATTCTTCTTTCTTTCCTTGGTCTTTTGTTCTGTCATATTCCTAATAACTTATCCAATTACAACGTATTAACCGCTAATGCACCTTTCTTTTATCAAATC